GTTGGAGTAACTACTTTCGAACGACGGCCAGCAAGAGCACATTCACCTCCATAGATAAGGTGCTCATGACCAAGCTCATGAATTGGGCGCGGAAGAAACATCCGCGACGGGACCAAGAATGGGTCAGAAATAAGTATCTGCACTTGGATGGCAACAGAAAAAGGTTTGGGTATTTACTCGGGGAAACCCTGGTGGGACTCAAGTACTGCGCTGAAACAGCCATAGTGCGACACAAAAAAGTCACGGGAAAAGCAAGCCCTTATGACGGTAACTGGATTTACTGGACTTTGCGAGGACGCGACATCGCTAATCGTAGAGTTTCTCTTCAGACTTTAATCCGCCCCGCCGTCAAAAAGGAAAATGCGCCTGGTGTCGATTATACTTCACTCCTCTGGATTGCATAGAAGTGGACCACATCAAAGAAAAAGATAGTGGTGGCACAGATAACTACGCGAACCTACAAGCGATACACCGCCATTGCCATGATCAAAAGACTAGCAATGCGCGTAAGCTAAAGAACTAATGTCAGGCGAGGAGCCGTATGACAAGCAATTGTCACGTGCGGTTCTGAATTAGCGGTTGGATGGGAGACCTCCTGCCGACTATAATTATAGCTTTGCATTGACAACCTTGATTGAATGTGTAGGATAGGTGGGAGGTGGTCATCAGTCGGTGACTACCAAGCTTGAAATACCACTCTTTCATCTAAGGGTGTCTAACTGCCAAAACAATTGGTAGAACCTTGCATGGTGGGTAGTTTATCTGGGGCGGATGCCTCCTAAATAGTAACGGAGGCGCGCGAAGGTAGGCTCAAGCTAGCGCAAAGCGCAGCTGTAGAGCGTAATGGTCAAAGCCTGCCTGACTGTGAGACCTACAAGTCGAACAGAGACGAAAGTCGGCCATAGTGATCCGGGGGCCCCGTGTGGAAGGGCTCTCGCTCAACGAATCAAAGGTACGCCGGGGATGGCTTTGTTGTCCCATTATGTGGTAACATATAACATAAATAACCGGGTGAATTGCAAGAACGCTAAGTGATTGCGGCCAACCGTAGTCATATGCCAACTTGCAGCGAAACATACTGAATGGAAACAAGCTATCTGCGCGATAGCAAAGTCAGCTGACCACTAAGGCGACCTCATCTGTCGCTAATTGGCTTCGACGGAGTAAGTATGAACGTTCAACGACTAGAGAGTGAGGATATCCTATCAATAATCTCTCCACGAGCGCCCGGCAGTTTTCAAAGTAAAAAAAGTGCGAAGCAAGAGAAACTTCTTTAACATTACGTAAACAAAAAAATATAGAGCATGCTCAATAACTCTGAAGTCGGAATCGAATTTAGTGCCTTTCAATTACAGATTGGAAAGAGTCGTAAACTCCTTGAAGAATATAAAAGGACATTGCCAACTGACACCAGAATTGTCAGATATAAGCATTGGCTTATTACTTGGAGATGTTAGTTTACAAACTCAAAATAATGGTAAAACTTATCGAATTAAGTTTGAATATGGAAATAAAAATTTTGAATATGCAAAACATCTATACGAAAAATTGGCACCTTGGATATTGTCGCCCCCAAGAGCACAAGATCGAGTTAATACTAATGGAGTGACTGTGCGAACTTGGTGTTTTCAAACCATATCACATAGTGCTTTTCTGCCACTGGCAAGCATTTTTCTTGATCAAAACCGTAAAAAACACATTATTCCGTGTCTTGTTGAAGATTACTTAACTGCACAAGGCTTAGCTTATTGGTACATGGACGATGGTGGCAGAGCTGATTATGGTAATAGAACTCAAAAAGGCATGTCATTACATACTCATGGTTTCAAGGAGCATGAAGTTGTACTTCTTTGCGACGGCTTGAAAAAGAAATTTGATTTACAATGTTGGCCAAAACGTAACAAGAAGAAGTTTATGATTGTCATTTCCGGTCATTCTTACGAAACTGTGATATCTTTGATCGGCAATTCTTTAATTCCATCTATGAAGCATAAGCTACCTCTACCGCGAAAGTTGCGGTGAGGGACGAGTAAGCGAGTCAAAAATAAACGAAGTTTCGATGAATTGCTATTTTTTATTGAAAATTGATAACATAGTCTGAACTTGCAGGAAACTGCAAGAAGCAGAGGATAAAGAGCCTTTGCGATAACATATTGAACAGGCTGATGACTCCCAAGAGCTCATATCGACGGAGTCGTTTGGCACCTCGATGTCGACTCATCACATCCTGGAGCTGGAGAAGGTTCCAAGGGTTCGGTTGTTCGCCGATGAAAGTGGTACGTGAGTTGGGTTTAGAACGTCGTGAGACAGTTCGGTTCCTATCTACCGTTGGTGATTTGAAGAGAACTGAGAGAAGCCATCCCTAGTACGAGAGGACTGGGATGGGTCAACCTATGGTGGACCGGTTGTCATGCCAGTGGCATTGCCGGGTAGCTACGTTGGTATGGGAGAACCGCTGAAAGCATATAAGCGGGAAACCCCTCTTTAAAAAAGTTATCATACAAAGTGAAAGACCATCACTTGAATAGGCGAGGAGTAAAAGCACCGTGAGGTGTGAAGCTTACTCGTACTAATAAGTTTGCTTTGTTTTCCGGTTTTTTCATATGCTCAGCTGACGAGCCACTAGTTTTTAGCCAAGGGCTATCGTGTTTCACACTCGTTCTAAGACATTGTAAGAGGCTCGAAAGTCGGCCGCTTTACAGGTGGGGCTGTCGTGGGAGCTAATCAAAGTGCAGAAAAAAGAGACTTTGAAAATGGATTTAGTCAAATATTTAACTTTTTCAATGATTCTTTTTCTTTTAGGTATTTGGGGAATCTTTTTAAATAGAAAGAATATCCTTATTATGTTAATGTCAATTGAGTTAATGTTACTTGCTGTCAATTTGAACTTTTTAGTATTTTCTGTTTATCTAGATGACATGATGGGTCAATTATTTGCTTTATTCGTATTAACTGTAGCTGCTGCAGAATCTGCTATTGGGCTGGCTATTCTTGTTATTACTTTTCGAATTCGTGGCACTATTGCAGTTTCATTTAGGCCGACCGCTCAGTCACCTACAATTAGACCGAACCACGCGTGGCCCATTTCCGCTTAGGGCATGGGGCGGGAATGCCCTAATTGCCATCTTGTTATGGCTTAGTTGTTTTTGCCCAAAAGAAAGATCGGATAAACTCCATTCGATCCTCGTGCCCAGAAGGTTGTAAGAAAGGAGATAAATCTCGGACACGAAGCTTCGGTGGCGTAAGAGAAAGGTAACTGTGATATAACAAAATATTCAGGGGACGAGAAATTCTTGGGTGGCTAAGAGCACCCTTATTTATTAAATACGATGATATTTCTATTGAATTTTGGCGGTGTGGCTCTTCGGACCTACCTTGAGATTCTGGAAAACTGCATTTACATATGATGCAGACTGGAGCTTTATAATTCCAACTTTATGAAGGATACGTCCGGATCTTCAAGTCTTCCCCTTGAAGTTTCTTATAATAACCTCGCTGTTCATTATAAAGAAAGATAATATGAATCGTGAGAGGGGAATAGTTTGAGATATGTTAAAGTAGAATGTTCGATAAGTAAAGAAGCAGTTTGGACGGGTGATATTTTCAAGATTAGGCCCGGAAAGCATCTCGTTGGAGATTTAGATATAGTTCAATATGCATATATAAACTAATCTTTATAATCTTATTTGTTGTATATATAATCTTGTTTGTTGTTTTATTGGCTTACAGGACCTGTGCATCCGGAGGTACGAAGTACGAAGTCCTTCAAGCTTCGCTCCTTACGAATCCGAGTGAAATGTAGCGCTTCTCTTAACACCTTCTCTTGAGAAAAAGAGAGAGGAGCTCTAGAGTGCGATCTTGAAGATCGATAACAAAGACTGCGTACCTTTTACATCTACTATGGGAGGCGCGAAGCGAAGCGGATGAAATTAGTTACATGATTACTAACGATGACCGTAGTGCCCCGTGGCGCGTGGGTAAGGCGCGAAGCGCAGCGAAACAGCGAAACAGCCTGAGAAGGCTGGCTGTGGTTGATTGATTGATTTATTGAATTGTGCCCCGCCAAAGTAATAGGGCCGGGGCCACGACTAGCTTATCACTAGACACAAAGCACTTCGTGCCCTCACTACTCTTCGAGCCGCTTTATCTACGCTCTTCGAGCCTACTATCTCGCTCTTCTCTTCTCCTTTGTTGCAGAATTGTTCTCCTTTTGTCGACTACAACAAAAGTGGGTGTCATAACTAGAACTCAATCTTTACGAGATAATTGTGTTGGCCTTCTTTTCCGCCTAGTTCTTCTATTGCACTGGGGTAGCTGGTGACACGGTGACACATATTGTAGTGATGTAATTGTCACCAGCCACTTATGAACCATCAAACTTATAATCGGATATAGTAAGCCCGCCAGATTTGTATGCCAGATTTGTAATTAGTACCGGCCTCATCATCCATCTTTGGACCGTATCGGAATGTTGAAAAAGTATTAGGTCATCATTCAGCTCCCCCGGATATTTGATTCTATCTTGCGAGTTAAAGCCATAGAAAAAGATCTGACTATTTGAATATCAATATATTCTGGATGCGCTAAGCGCACTTCGTGCCTACTTTATTTATTAGCAATTGAACGAAGAGCTGCTACATGTGGATGCTCTACATGAGGCTCGCCAGAGTTGTCCTTAATATATCATTTACCAATATCATCATGATAAGCTTTCTGAACCCAGTAATTCATAGCTCTCTTTTGATTAATCGCCGATATAGCTAAATAGAACCACTCCAGTTACCAGAGATCAGTTAACAGTAGAAGCATCATGCCGGAATAGCTTTAGACGATTCACGCACCACGCCCCAATAAACCAAGCCGAAGCCCTAATCAACCATCTTATCATTTATCACTATTATAACACTCGTAAATAAATGTAATGTATGAAGGCCACTTTATTTGTGTTGTGGGAGAGGCAGGATTCGAACCTACGTAGAAAACCTTCAACAGATTTACAGTCTGTCGCTTTTAACCACTCGGCCACTCTCCCGAAGTTGGTTTTTCACACTTGCAGCATCCTACAGGATTTGAACCTGTGACCTTCAACTTAGAAGGTTGTTGCTCTATCCAGCTGAGCTAAGAATGCAACAAACTCACCAGAGTCAACGCAGCCGCCACAACAAAAGAGGCAAGCAGCGCAGCTTCTTTATGCGCTCATCCACCCACCCACGCGTCCGGGGGTGGGGTTAGTGTCTTATTGTAAGGCTTCGCGCCTGACGGTTGCCTTTAATTCAAAACATCTAAATCTATATGGTATGGAAATTGAATTTGTTGAGGTTCATATAACAAAACAGCCATCAATGTTTTATAATTAACTTCTAAATGAGATGGTTTGTTTTTGAAAATTCGGTTATATCTTATATTTTGTTTGATGGTTGACTTGCCATTTTGTTGAATAGAAATAAGATCACCACTGGAAACTTGAAAGCTAGGCCGAAGGATAATTTGATTATTAACACAAATCTTTTTATGACTTATAAGCTGTCTTGCTGTAAAAATAGTAGAGCAAAAATTCATACGTACAAGAAGAATGTCCAATCTTTTCTCCATTAATAATAACAAACTCTTTTGTTTGTCTAAATAAGTATACGTTTTTTTTGCTACTTTTTTAACAGGCAGATTACCATAAAAAATAGATAACTTTTTAATCGCTTGTAATTTTTTTGAAAATTCACCGGCCTTGTTTGTTTTTTTTCGAGCCTTCGAAACAATTTTTTTTTGTTTTTGAGTAAGTTTTTTTGTTTGCCAAACATTTTCCAAGATTTGTCGACAAGTTTTAAATTTTGATACGTGCATTTTCAATTTCTCAGTTTTTTTGAAGATTGCGGATAACGGGAATCGAACCCATATCCCCTGCTTGGAAGGCAGACAATTTACCTTTAATCTATATCCGCAAATCTATTTCGTGTTTGACACAGTTGCTACGCAAGCTTATAGAGTCTATTGACTCAGGCTCGAAGAGCTGGTTGGGTATAGTGAAAAAACGGGCCTAAAGTCTCATACACGATGCTATCAACTTCAGAGACTCAAACAAAGAGAGTCATGCACATATACTATGAGGCAACCGTCAGGTTGACAAGCTACTAAGATCCGATTTGTAGTAGATGGGAAAAAACCCGAAGTTGTCATTTTTTAAACTGGATCGCGATGTGTTTGATGGAGTGGAAAAGATCAAAGGTACAAGGGGCGTCTTTGGATGGATGTCTGAGTGGTTGAAGGTATCAGTCTTGAAAACTGACATATTAAAAAATATCGGGGGTTCGAATCCCTCTCCATCCGTTCATGTATAATGTATAATTTGGATCAATAATGAATTCAGTATTTAAAATGATTATCGAGGAAGCTCGAATTCGTTTTTTTTGGATTTTTATTTGTTTTGTTTTCACTTTATTGACTTGTTATTGTTTCTCAGAAGAATTTGTTTTTTTATTAGCTAAACCTTTTCTTGTTCTACGCATAGAAAAAGCTTCATTTATTTGCACACAAATGACTGAAGCTTTGAAAACATATATGCAAATTTCCCTAAGCTTCGCCCTTTTTTTTTGTTTTCCTTTTTTAAGTTATCAAATTTGGTGTTTTGTTATTCCTAGTTGTTACAAAACACAAAGGGTCCAATGGACAAAATTGTTCTATTTGAGTGTAATTTGTTTCTTGTTGGTTTTTTTTCTTATTTATTATTGGGTAGTTCCCATTATTTGGAACTTTTTGTTTACCTTAAATACAACATCTACGAATTTACTACACATTCAGTTACAACCGAAGATTTATGATTATATTTTGTTAACTGTTCATATTTTGTTTGTTTCATCAATATGTTCTCAAGTACCAGTCTTCATGATCTTCTTAATAGAATCAAAACGTATTTCAGTAAAAACCTGTATAAAAAATCGTCGTTCTTTTCTCTTTTTCTCAGTCTTAATAGCAGCTTTTTTCACTCCTCCAGACATTTGGTTTCAATTTTTTTGTGTTTTACCTATTTATGGTGTGATAGAATTAGCTATATTTTATGCTTTTATTTGGCAAATTTCTCAAGTTAGACAAAACGAAACAACTGAGAATCAAATCAAATGATCAATTATATATCAAAACATTCACTTCATCAACGAAAAAACGAGACATTCAATCACTAAAAAGACGTTCATAAAAGACCAAAACTTGTTTTTTGTTGCTGTAAGTCACTTTTGACAATTGAAGTTTTGTTTTATGAAAGAGATTGACAAACTGTCAATCTCTTTCATAGCCAATCCAAAACTAACAGAACGGCTAGTTATAACAATTCTTTCTGCCCGCTATTAGACGAACATGAAAATCATGTGCGGGCTAACAGATGAACGAAAAACGCCGAAGGACACGAAGTGCCTTGTTTATTTGCTTCGAAAGGCCAAGGGCTTTTGTTTTTCACAAAATCTTACTAAAGGCGATAAAACTAAGGCGAGTTAGACTCGCGATAAACTAAGACTTTTGTGGCCCCAAGCCCATGCTAGGCGCCAAGCGCCCTAGCTAGGGCGAAATATGCTCAATCGTCTCCCCATTCACACAACTAAGTAATATACCAATCGGTTCATGTCGACCTGAAACCTCGGCCCAATGAATTGAACATTCGTTATTCACTTTGGGGATGACTTGGTAATAAAAGAGGTTCCCGGGGAACAACTTGAGTCAAAAACTTTGCCCCCGCCACCAAACCCCAATAGGGCGAAGCTATCTAACTGGCGCAAAGCGCGTGCCTTGCACTAGAACCCGGGATGGGACAGGCGCGAAGCGGCGCCTTAAAGGGAACTGTATTTTATTATTTTCTCACAAATGTCTCAGTATCTGCAACATCTGTAACCGTCCCCATATCGGAAAACAAAGAAAGACAAACCATGCATTTCTTTGATTGACCAATATCTAAGTACAATCTCCGTGCCGACGAGTACGTGACTACTTCCACCAAGTCATAGTCGCGCCACTTCGTGGCCTTCGGCCCTTAGTCTCCTGTGGCCTACAACGACGAAACTGAACAGGCTTATAGTCGTTATCGTATAGGCGCGAAGCGGGTGGGCGTGATTTGTGGATTTAATATTGATACGAAAATGAATTAAAATTGGAATATATGACCTAATGTATATAATGATACATATAATGATGATACATATAGTGTACTATCTAGCGACCGAGTAACCGGAAAAGTTGCTGATGTTGAAGCAACTGATCTGTGGTAAAAAGTTGATGAAATGCATTATTTCAGAGTTAACACATAATTGAAACACAAGCGCTTCGCTTTCGCGCCTCAGTATTCGGAAGGCCGAATATAACAAATTTGGCAAAATGTGCCTTCTCTGAGTCAATCAAAAGCTGATAAATGAAATATAGACTCCCGCTTTGCTTGAAATCAAATGATGTTGAATATTACCATTTTCATCTAAAGAATACCATGTCATGACCGTAATTTCGTTATTTTCGTGTACGGCTAGCGGGACTCGAACCCACAAGGCGCGAAGCGCCGCCACATCCTAAGTGTGGTGCGTAAACCAATTTCGCCATAGCCGTTTCAATGTATACTATCAAGTTGACTGAAAGGAGTATAAGCATGTCTACCAATTCCATCATATCCTGAATATACCACTGGGTATAGCAGGATTTGAACCTGCGACCATTAGGTTAAAAGCCCAATGCTCTACCAACTAAGCTATACACCCAGAATCCAGATAGGCTTAGTAGGATTTGAACCTACAATATCACCGTTATGAGCGGTGCGTTTGAACCAATTAAACTATAAGCCCGCTCTTCGAGCCTTGAACTTGCTTCAGAAACAACAAAACTAACTCATAAAAGGGTGGTACCCGTAAGGCCAGGATTTCCCGGCCATTTTTTACGGGTACATAAGGAATTAAAACACGAATAAAATTAAGAAAGCCATCATTAAGGCGAATAAAGCAATAGCTTCAGTTAAAGCAAAACCTAAAATGGGTAGGGGTCAGAGGTGAGTCTCTGCCCTCCGAACCGTACGTGACAGTTTCCCGTCATACAGCTCTCCATCAGCCTTCCGTCTCGAACGCATAACACTCACTCCCAGACGGGCCAACACTGCGTGCCTCCATCGCTCGAGTTGTTTCCGCAGATAAGGCGCGACCTCTGTAACGCACGGGTTGCGTGCCCCGCTTCGCGTGATCACCAAATTGGCCGCGAAGCGGTAAGTCCGAAGAGTCAACGCTGCGCCCGTCCATTTAACTTGGAGAATCTCATCCGGCATGGGCGGGTTCTGTTTAACGGAGGCACGAAGTGGCGATGATAATTGCTAGGTTTATAGAACGTTGTACCCGTTTCTGGGCACTTGAGATCCTTGCCCAACCGATACACTGTTTTTCTCAAAGACCTAAGTTTGTATTTAGTTGATAACGTAAGACCACATGAAGACCACAATAAGTGTATAATACGACTCAGGCCCGCCAGGGGAGCCGCAAAGGAGTAGTAGTTTAAAATGCCACGGGTTTTGGCATTGTAAAATGCAAGTATATCTGCGTGGTCCATCGGGATCATAATTCTTATTGGCATAGGAAGGATATCACCTTTGTAAGTGCGTCTTACAAATCCATACTTCTTAAGTCGTTCTACAAGCTCCTTGATAGGGGCTCGGAGAATGAGTCTCGGGTGTATCCTTCTTCGGTATACTTTTCCGTGCGCTTCGCGCCTAACCCAAGAGACTTGATTTTGTGCCTTCCATTTCACGGCATGAATTTGGGTACTTAGGAGAGATATCCCATGTTTGGACATATGAGATATTTTTGTGCTTCGCACCTGATTAAGCTCCAGTTTAAGCTCTTCAGATAAGAATTGAGTCACCAACCTTTTGATATCGACAGCATCTGCTCTGGATCCTGTTATGATAATAACAAAATCATCAGCATATCTTACATAGAAGAGTCTTTTGAAACCCGGATCCATTGGATCTGCTGATGAAGTCTTCCATAGGGTTCGCCGGTTGCCGGTTTTTGTCGCAATTTGAAGAGCGGAAGCTCTTACGATCGCCTCGCTGAGTCTTCGACGGGGAGTTTCCGTGTCGAATTTGGCTTTGAGGGTCGAAGAGACGAATTGGTCAAGTTCGTGAAGAACAAGGTTCCATAATAGAGGTGCGAAGCACAGGCTCGTAAGAGCTTGTGGAGTTACTACTCTGGGAATATGCACTTTGCCTACATTGGTTTTGTATCCCGCTTTAAGCGACCCTTTCACCAGCGCTAGGAATTTATCACAGGCAATCTCTTTTTTTAGAATTTGCATGATAAGGTTGTGATCTATAGAATCAAAACAGTTAGTTATGTCGCCTTCGATGGCCCACGTTTGGTGTTTTTTGATTCCTACATGGAGGCTCGCAAGAGTCAGAGCTGCTCCTTCGGAGCCTCTACCAGGCTGAAAAGCATGACTGCAATCAATAAATTTCTCTTCGTAGATCATCTCCAGTATGACCTGCATAGCTTTTTGGACTATTTTTAAGATAAAGCGGCCTCTTACAATGTCGGTCGCTTTATCCGGCGCGAAGCGCCCTTGTTGAAGAAGAGTTGCTAAGTGAGTAAACCATTCTTTTGTAAGTCCATCAAGAGCGCTTCGCGCCTTTCCAGGAGTCATGTTACCAGGCTTACTCTTGATAGTCTCGTAGCAATATATTAAGAATTTAGGATCTGCAAGAAGACCTATTAGATCCGTATATCTGCCCGAGAGTTTGCGTTCTCTCAACGAAGAAGAAAGACCTCCGCGGATCTTATCCGGAGGAAGGCTCTTGTTCGTCTGCGGAATCTGACTGACCCTCTTCGCTGCCTTACAGGGTTGGTTTCCCTCCCCAGCTACTATAGGGCCTCCGTGTTGCAACCTAAGTTGCTTACATCCCGTGGTTACATATATCTGGTTTTTACCTGTAGCTGAACACCGGTTGCCGCATAGCCCTAGTGGATAAATCCACATCGTCCTACGAGGTAGGCACCCCCGAATTAGTGCTGATTGGGCGGACCGTGATACGCAATCGGTCATGACCCACATCGGGAACGCAACGTCCGACCACGAAATTGCGTTGGCTATTCTATACCGGAAAGCTTTTGTGTCGGCTTCGTTATCCTCACCAGGTTCAGCATCGTCTCCCCTACCAAAAAGGCTCAGCGAGGTCGGTCGCTTCAGGAGGGTTTCGTCGTTGCTTTTCCACGCACAAGGCGCTACCACGACGCGACTTTCTTCATTCCAATCGGTGTACAGAGTCGAAAGGAGATCAGCACGTTGAAGGTTGGTCACCAGGCACTGGAGGCTCGCCAGAGTCGTGACCAACGCCCAGATAATATGTCGACGAGGGCGCAGCGCTTAGATATATTAGATATAAACATAACTCTGCACTTTGTGCCTCTTACGCACGGCGCACCATAACCAAATAGTTGCTTCGCCAATGAAGGATTTCGTGCAACAGAATGAATCAAAGAACTAAACACGTTTCCAATACCTACAGCGGCTCCAGCTAATGCGATTGTTGCACAGCCCGCTCCAATTAATTTTGCACCTTCTAACATAGCCATCTTCTTTTTGTTTGTATCAAAACAATGACCATTTATCGTTGATTACCCAGCGATTTTGTCAAAATGGGCCCCGGGCTCGCCAGCAACAAGGTGGAAGCCTCTGCCAATCCGAAAGTATCATCAATCAATCATGTCAAAAGACGAGAAGCGATGATACTTATACGCGGCGTTTCTTAGGAGGACGACATCCGTTATGTGGCGTTGGAGTTACATCGCTAATCTTGGTTATAATAAGACCCCCTAATTGTAAACCACGTAAGGCCGAAGGCTTTCCATAACCTAAACCTTTGATTCTCACTTCAACTGACTTAATTCCTAATGGAATAGCAGCACGCGCTACATTCTCAGCAGTAGCTTGAGCAGCATAATTGGTTGAACGACGAGATCCTTTAAATCCCACTGAACCAGAAGAGGACCAAGATTTGGTATCTCCAAAAGAATCTGTTATGGTAATTATAGTGTTACTTAAAGTTGATTGAATATAAGCAATACCGTGTTTTGTTTGCATGGCGTTTTTGATGTTATTTGACTTTGGTAATTTTGATTCCAAGTATGATAAGATGCATAACGATGAACCTACCCAGAAAAAACGACAACTCACCCACGCGGGTCTGTGCATGTTTTCATCATTCATGTTTTGCCGTTTTTTTTTGTTCATGGGCCCCACTCAAGCTCCAGTCTCCCACTTCGTGGCCTACGGCAAGTCTTAGCATTAGTATGTGTTCGTTGGCCACGTAGGCCTGTGTTATGGCGAAATCCACGATAACAACCAATACTAATTAACCCTTTGATATCCTGTTGAATCAATCTCTTCAATTCAGAATCGATTCAATAATTCTGATTCACAATTTTTCTAATTTTAGATTTGGTTAACTGATTCACTCACTGAAGCCTAATTGATCTGGTGCGCTTTCTTTTTTCCGATTGATTCCTCTATTCTTGTGGAAACTCAATGAGTTGCTAATATATATGAATGATATGACATGGTTTATTTTTTTTTGCCTTCTTTCTTGAGTATAATTTCATTTCGATATCGAAGACCCTTCCCTTTATAAACTTCAGGAGGCTTACAACCTTTTATTCTGGCAGCAAATTGTGTGACCGACAAAAGGTCGATTCCAGTACAACAAATTAGGGTAGGTTTTAAGCAAAACACACGAACCGAGGGCGGAGCTTGAAGTTTAATATCATGACTAAATCCTAATTTCAAGATAAGTATGGAGCTCTGTGGATTAGTACTAGCTTTATATCCAACACCTACGATTTCTAAAAAACAGAAATATTTGGTTTCCATAAGCTTCATTTTCTTTATTTAATGAATTTGACAAAGAATTCCCGTTTCGCGCCTGGCGGTTGCCTCGCGTGAGGCGCGATCACAGACCAAAAAACCATTGAAGGCTCGCCAGCACTTCGTGCCTAATCCTTTTTTTATCTGTGATATTTTCGCTTTTTATATTCGACAACCAGGCAGCGAAGCTGTTTTTATTTGAGTAATTACACCCGGATGAATCATATTTGAACATGATTTTCAAGTTTCCGTTTTTATCTCGGGAAAATCCGCGAATATACCCTTCATCCCATAAAATTCGACACAAATCCCAACATACTTGGTTGTGGGAAAAGAATCACAGACTAAAAAAAGGCTTTCTGAGCATTTTTTAAACACGATAACAGATTACTTAATGTATGCATATATTCATGATTTTTTTTTTGAACAACTACCAACTAGACTTATTTATGCCATATAAAGCACCTCTGGATGCTAATTCACGGAAAACTATACGAGAAAGACGAAATAATTGATATACGGAACGAGATCGTCCTGTCAAAATACATCGATTTCTCACTCGTGTCTTGGAACTATTTCTTGGTAATTTGGCTAATTTGAGAGTATATTCATAACGTATTTGGTTAGGAAGAGCTCTATCTTGACAAATCGCTTTATATTGCATGCGTTTTAATTCATATTTAGCTACGAGCAATCTACGTTTTTGATCTCTAATGACTTGATTTGACATATGGCTAAACTTCTTTCTGTAAAAAGCCGCTCCACAAAATGGAAGTTTCATTTTGGGTTTTAGCTGAAGTGACAAGAGTCACATGAAACCCACGAAGGTGTTCAAAAATTTCGAAATGATTTTGTATTTCTGGGAATAAGCGTAACAAATTCATTTTCATGGTTAAATGAATAGAATTTTTTTGTATTTTGACAGGGTAGTTATGAAAAGAGATCACTGTGACAAGTTTTTCCAAAAAATTGTACATGCTACGTCCTCGTAGGGTGCTTTGACCTTTTTGCAGTGCTTCGCGCCTTTTAAATCGTGCCTGGCTGCGTGTGTTTAGATATTTTTGACCACAAAGGAGCGAAGCCGCTACCATTCCATTTTTTCCGAAACCGAAAGGAACTACTATGATTTTACATAATCGAGGCAGCCGCCAGGCTGTTGTATAATGAAGTTTTAATAACAAATCTTGACGTAACACATTTTCATAATGAAAACGGAGTCTATTTTGCATGAACATTTTTAAAATCTGCCTTTTTTTGTTTTAAATTACATAAGGTGCCATTGAGACTATTTTAAAATAGCGTTTTTTTCGTAGTTCATGTGTCACACAACCTAAAATTCTCGTACCAATAGGCAAACCATTATTGATTAAAACAACAGCATTTCTATCAAATTGTAAATAACTGCCATCTTTTCGGTATTTGGTGGCTTTTTTTGTTTCCACTACAATAGCTTTAAGCACATTCTGAGTGTTGCGACCCATTCGTGCTTGTTTCAAAGACACTATTATAGTATCACCTATAATAGCTCTTTGTTTTTTGAAACGATGCAGGATTTTGATACACTGTACGATTTTTGCACCTGAATTATCAGACACCTGTAAATATGTTCCAACAGTAATCACACTCTTCGAGCCTTTTTTTTTTACTACTGTTTATTTGTTTTTTTGTTTTGCATTGATTGACTCCAGTAATCTTGAGCTAATTACGACCATTGAACAAACTTGGTGGACAAACACAATTTATGTGAAGCTAAAGTAGCAGCTGCTTGAGCATTTGACAAACTAACACCATCCATTTCAAAAAGAATTTGTCCTTGGGAAACACGAGCAATCCAACCTGTAGGGTTTCCTTTTCCTTTTCCCATCCTTACTTCTGTAGGTTTGCTGGTAATAGGAATATCTGAAAAAACTCTCACCCATATTTGACCATTTCTCCGAAATTTCCTGGTGATGGCACGACGCGCCGCTTCAATTCCTTGATATGATATGCGACCTGCTTCACAACTTTTAATACCATATTTTCCAAAACAGAGTTGTGCCGCCGCGTGGGAGCCTTTGCTTCTTCCTTTCTGATATTTACGAAATTTTGTACGTTTTGGATATAGCATATGTGTTTTGGTTGATTTTATGAATATGAGACCCACACCTTGACACCTAAGATTCCATAAGGAGTAGATGCTTGTGCCTGAGCATAATCTATTTGATCTGAGAAAACATGCAAAGATGTTTGACCATATTTTCTGCATTCAGTCTTAGCAATCTCTGCACCATTGTTTCGACCTGAACAACTAATGCGAATTCCTTTCACATAATTGCATTTTTCAATTTGTTGGAAAATAGATCTACAGATTTGACGAAATGATGTTTTTTGTTCCAATTTGTTGCATATTTCTTGTGCAATCAAAGAAGCACTTTGATAAAGAGAAGCTACTTTCAACGGCCTAATCACTGTATGAGTTTTTGCTCGACTAGATAATAAAGATTGCAAAAAAGCGAAATAAAAGTAACGACCAGGCGCGAAGCGAACATAACTCTCTTTTTGACAAACAAAGCCTATTAAAGCTGAAGCCGGATCAAATTTAAATCGATTTTTTGCATAGAAAAAATATTGCATAACAAAATAATCTATTGCGTGCTTTATCAACTTGCTCGATTGATCAAAACTTCTGTTTTTTGGGTTGGTTTTGGATTTTTGTAAAGTTCTACTGAGAAAAAACAGATGAATAAGAGTTCTTTTAGGAAAATGGTGTATAACACATCTACCAGGACGAAAACCAAACACTTGCGCACCCATAGGCGGTCGAATTGAACCGAAGTATTCTCGAATATTCAAATCTTGATACAATAATTCTCCATAATAATAAATTGAGTCAAGAGTTAAACTGATAGACCGTAGTAAAACGTTCATCTATTCAGCCGTAACAAGTGCTCTCCGAACCGTGCGAGATGGTCGCCCATCACACGGCTCTCCAACCTGAGCTGCGCTGCGCTCCTTTGGTTGTGGCGTGCCTGACACAGTGGAATTTGCTTACGCTGTCTGTGCCACCTTCATGAGCATTTCGACTTACGCAAAAGTTGACGCACCATCTCTTCGGTTGCACCTTGCTAAGCCTTATCTTAGAAAGTCGGCCGTTGAAGGAGCGAAGCTTGAAGGAGCGAAGCTTGAAGGAGCGAAGCTTGAAGGAGTGAAGCTTGAAGGGCTTCGTACTTCGTACCTCCCACGGTTGACGAGCCTGATAAAGTGACCTCTGTGCTGTGGCCTCCAGCTTCCAATGCCCATCTCTGTTCGGCCTAGGCTCGCCATCTACGTGCTTTGATTGATTTGGAAAGGTGCTTACCCGCTATAGCGAACACTGGTGTGCGTAATATTAGAAATATCTTTCTATTTTCTTTGGCGGCGCTTCGCGGCTAGAGAATGGCAAAGAATGTATGACAACCTTCGCACGCAAGAGCGTTTGGTGTCCGCGATATGGTAATAGCTGGCCAGTCCATGTAGGATGGATGAAATCCGCGACACAGAGTAGCTTTGTGCATCTTATATTGAAAGTTAGGTTTTGGATTACCCGATTGATTTGTCAGCTTCGCGCCGCGGCGATCCACAGCACAGACCTTCGGCCTTCATGAGTTTAAACAGGCCTCTGGCCCCCTCATGTTGGCATAATTTCCAAAGGGTACGAAGTCGTTCGGTATATGTCGAAGCAGCCAACGACTGCTTAGTCTCACCCGAGCGCCGACGGATTCGTACTGCTCAAGTATGCGATGTGCTCTTTCGAGTCCATCGATTTAGGCTCCTTCCCGTCTGCTGACTGTGTACACAACCAGCGCTGCGCGCCTATTGCTAGGCTGCTGTAAAAGAAAAGCAGCAGGTACTACGAGCCCTCTGCCCCATTCGAAAATCCAGAGATTCGAATGGTTCACCGGTTCCACCGTATGCTCTCATCTTTTGAAGATGTTGTGAGTCTGCAGTGCGCTTCAGGTGTGTTAGGTCCATATTGGACTTAGGTTCTCTACAATGTGCTGGTAAGTACGTCAGTAATCAACGTAAATACAGAGAAGACGTTGTGTTGCTTCGGCCTTGCCAAACACGTCTGGTCTGGTATCCCACCTACACCTCGCGTTCACGAACTCCCCGTTCAACTGCATCTCGGAGACACGGTCGGAGATCTTCCAAGGACTGGCTAAATCCAGTGATCTCCTTTCACGACAGGCTATGGTCCCCGGAATGAGTTCGTCATTCCAGGTGTCTTTCATGCGTGGAGCATGAAATAAGTCGTGTCCGTCTCGTTGCGGACATCTGCAACGTCCCACTTGACTACGCCAAAGTGGGCAATTCATTCGGTGACTTGCACGGTCGCCCTCACTAAACCAACAAGAATCTGGACTACGATTCACATTGAGTCTGACTGAGATTGGATTGACTTTTTGTGCCATTATTTGTTTTTCTTTTTTTGTTTCGTTTTTGTTTTCGAAGTTTGACGTGTAGAAGCAAATTCTCCAAATTTATGACCAACCATATCTTCAGTAATCTGTAAACCAACAAAATCTTTTCCGTTATAAACTTGTGCATAGTAACCGACAAATTGAGGCAAAATACAAGATCTACGTGACCAAATTTTCCAACTCTGGCGAGCCACACGCGAATGCTTTTTCAACAGACAAGCATCTACAAATGGACCTTTCCATATAGATCGTGACATAACTTAATTCTTTTGTTTTCTTACTACTGTTTTAAATCCACCTTTGGTTGGTTTTCCCCAAGGAGAAACGGACCTTCGGCCTCCTTTTGTACGTCCTTCTCCTCCTCCATGAGGATGGTCTACAGGATTCATAGCAACACCACGAACAACGGGTCGTCTTCCTAACCATCTACTTTGCCCTGCTTTCCTAAAATTACGCTTACCATGATTCTCATTTGAAACAATACCAATGGTAGCTCGACATTGAGAATTTATAGACGCTAACGCGCCTGAGGGTAACCGCAACCTGACGGTTGCCTCATGTTTTTGAATCAATTGAGCAAAAGTCCCTGCAGCCCGAACGAATTTGGCACCTTGTCCTGGATTCCATTCAATATTATGAATCAAAGTACCCACTGGTATATATGCTAATTGTACACAATTTCCCAAAGCTTGCTCCAGGTTCCCAAAGCTATGCACATTATTCATGACTGGGCTACCTGTTTTTAATTTATCACAAGCTAATATATAAGTAAATCTTGTAGATGCTCTTTGATGTTGGGGTTGGGTAGATCCAGAGTACCAGCGTACTAGGGCAATCCAAGAGGAACGATTTGGATCATATTCGATTCTTTCTACCTTACCCGTCAACGAAGTGTTACGTTGAAAGTCAATTCTTCGCTGCAATCGTTTTGCGTGGGAGCCTCTATGGAAAACGGTGATACGACCTGTGGAATTTCGTCCAGCAGACGCCTTTTTGAAACTAAAAGTTAATTGTTTGAGTGGTTTTCCTTTCCAGCAACTGTTTTTCATACAGCTTCGCTCCCGAATCATTTTTTTGTTTTTTTGCTTTGCTTTTCCAAACGGGTTTCATAAGACAAAGTTACCTTCAATTGAACGCCAAATAACTCATGGAGTTTCATATAATGCAACTTTTCACGTAATTTGTTTGTTTCTGTCTGTATGACAATCAATTGTTTATGGATTTTCATTTCAAATTGTTCTCTAGACTTCTTATCAATATGAGGTGATCGTAACACTGTATATAACGTGCGTGTTTTTGGTAATCTAAGAGCTCGTGTGTTTCTCTTAATTTCAAAAGATTTGATAAGGATCGCTATTTTTGCAGTCATTTGTTAAAATAAGTGTGTTTTTGTTTTTGATCGAGAGCTTAACTCCAGGCACGAAGTGTTACCTATCTACTTCTCCGAACACAATATCCTGAGTACCTATGATAGTAACCACATCTGCGAGCATGTGATGTTTCGACATAAAATCAAGCCCTTGTAAATGAGCAAAACCAGGTGCTCGAATTTTACAACGATAAGGACGATTGGTTCCGTTGCTAACTAAATATACACCAAATTCTCCTTTGGGTGCTTCTACACAGGTGTACGTAGAAGAAGCTGGTACAGACACACCCTCCGTGTAAAGCTTAAAGTGATGAATTAAGGATTCCATGGATTGTTTCATTTGAGAGCGTGAAGGAGGACAAAGTTTACGATCATCCGCTTTGATCATGCCACTAGGCATTTGATTCAAGCATTGGACAATGATTCGAAGACTTTGTCGCATTTCTTCAATGCGGACACAATAACGATCATAACAATCTCCTCGTGTACCTACGGGTACATCAAATTCTACTTTGTCATAAACATCGTAGGGTGCTGCTTTTCGCAAATCCCAGGAAACCCCTGAACCTCTTAACATTACACCACTAAATCCCCAATCCATAGCCTGTTGTGCAGTAACAGTACCAATATCTACAAGTCGTTGTTTCCAAATACGATTGTTTGTTAACATTTCTTCTACTTCGTCTATACGAGAAGCAAATTGCTGTGAAAATAGAAAAAGATCTTCGCTTAAACCCAAGGGTAAATCTTGTGCAACTCCACCTGGTCGTATATAACTAGCATGCATTCTTGCTCCTGAAACTCTTTCATAAAATTCTAACAATTTTTCTCGTTCTTCAAAAGCCCAAAGAAAAGGGGTTAATGCTCCTACATCCATAGCATGGGTGGTTAATGCAAGTAGATGATTTAAGATCCGGGTAATCTCACAAAATAAGACTCGTATATATTGAGCTCGTAATGGTACTTCACAATTACAAAGTTTTTCTACAGCTAAAGAATAAGCATGTTCCTGTGCCATCATAGAAACATAATCTAATCGATCAAAATAAGGCAAAGCTTGTAGATAGGTTTTATATTCAATTAATTTTTCCGTACCTCTATGAAGTAAACCAATATGTGGTTCTGCACGTTCCACCACTTCTCCATTCATTTCCAAAACTAATCTTAAAACACCATGAGCAGCTGGGTGTTGAGGTCCGAAATTGAAAGTCAAATTTTTTATTTGTTTGGTTTTAGCCATATCTAATATATATATATTTTTTTGTTAAGACGGAGCCTACGACCGGACTTGAACCGGAGGCCTTTCCCTTACCAAGGGAATGCTCTACCACCTGAGCTACGTGGGCTCACGGGGCTTTGGAGACGATCGGACTTGAACCGATAACTTCATACTTGCAAAACATGCGTTCTACCACTTGAACTACGCCCCCGACGGAGGAAATGGGATTTGAACCCATGATACAATCTTGTTGTATGTTGATTTAGCAAACCAATGCCTTCAGCCACTCAGCCATACCTCCCGGGAAAAACGGGATTTGAACCCGCGACTTCTGGCGTGACAGACCAGCACTCTAACCAACTAAGCTATTTTCCCATCTGGGTAATAACGGACTTGAACCGCTGGCTCTCTCGGTGTAAACGAGGCACTCTACCAACTGAGCTAATTACCCAAATGTGTTATTCCCAATCTAAAGCGCCCTTCTTCCATTCATAAACAAAACCAATAGTTAAAATAAATAAAAATACCATCATAGACCAAAATCCAAACAATCCTATTTTATTGAAAGAAACTGCCCAAGGAAATAAAAAAGTCACTTCTAAATATTGGGTCAAAAGTTCCACTGGAGGGAAGGTTGCCCGTTCACCCGTCCAGTCTACTAAAGTGCCCACCAAACCGTGCAAGATGTCGTACATCACACGGCTTTCCAACTTGAGTCTTCTAAAGTTATGAATAACCCTCCCGGAGCCTCATGATGACTCGGCTTCAAAGCCCGATATCATCAATCAATATTTCCACATAGTTACGACTCTGGCGAGCCTCTTCGAGCCATTGTCTCCAACCACTCTGGCGATAGACGCTTCGCGTCTGCTCTGGCGAGCCTCTTCTTACAAATGTGGCTTTACGTCCGTCCCCGTACTTAGAGTAAACGGGAACAACTGGGAGTCTGGATTTCGGGAGCCTGCCTCCTGAGCCCATTTTGGCCATTGACGGTTTCGAAAGGTCTTTGCCTGCTATAGCAAAGACCTTAGCCCGTGAGCGAAGCTTGAATTTGGCAGCATATACCATAGCCAAAGAATGGCGAAGTATATATGACAATCTAGCTATGCATTGGCGCTTCGAGTCTGCTATGTGATAGTAATTGGCGAGACCGCGGAGAATGGAGGAGATACGTGACACAGAGAAACTCTGCGGATCTTGGAAATAAAAGAAGTTGGGTTTAGGGTTCCCCGATTTGTCACAAAAACCTTTCGCTGCCAGGCGGTGAATCACTTTCCGCATATCAACGAGTAAAGTGACGTGACCTGCTCGTTGAACGCGTACAATTCGACTTTTCCCATTGTATGTTCGTCGATATTCGAAGGCCACGAAGTGGGAGAGCCTGGAGGAGGAGCTGATAAGAAACCCGAGAAAAGCCGGCCCGTGGGAGCCTTTAGCTCGAGTTATGAGCGTCTTTTCAAAGCCGAAGGGCCGAAGGCTAAGCCTTACTTCGAGAAATCGTGCCACTAGACTTCGTATTCTATCGGCTAGTGCTCTAGGTCCGATGACTCCAATCAGGAAGTCGTCCGCATAGCGAACATAGTGAATCCTTCTAAAAATTACTCTGGCGAGCCGAAGGCGAGGGCCGAAGGCGCGTCTTGAAGGCTGCTCTCCGATCGCCGGATCTTCGCAGTGAGCGTTTTTTTCCGCAACCTGCGGTTGCCCTCTCTATCGACCCTCTATCGGCAATGCTCTTCAGTCGCATGACAAATTTATCAAGCTCATGAAGTACCACATTGGATAGAAGAGGGCCGAAGGCAGTGCCGACCAATGTGGTCGTCTTTCGATAAAGCGACCGACCGTATAAGAGGCCGCTTTATCTTATACAGGTGCCTTCGCACTAGAGTCAAGAATCTATCATCTTGAATCTTCTTATGCAGAAGACTCATCAATATTTGGTGGTCGATTGTATCGAAGCATTTGGACCTTCGGCCTTCTATGTACCAGACAGCCCCTCGAAAATATCGGCGTATCTGTTTCATACAAGTATGTTGCGAATAGCCAGGCTCGCCAGAGTTGGAACATTTCAGGAAGCGTGGTTCACACACTCTTTCTAGAATAGTACGCATTACCTCCTGGACAACACTGCGTGCCTGGAGGCTCGCAAGAGCCTTTTCCTTCGGCCTGGGGTTGCCCTCGAGTGACTTCATAGAGGTGCCATCTATCGTTCCCCCAGCGCCACCTTCGTGGGAGCCTGGATTAGGCGCTAGCTTCTTATAGGCAGCAATCCATAGATTTATGTCTTTCATGAGACTGAATAGGCCACTGGCCCGAAATTCTTCATTTTGACTCCTTAGGTTATGAAGTTTTTCGGTGCATGTCAAAGCAGAGGCCTCAGAAGTCTGGCTAGCGCCCTGCTTAGTCCCATTCGAGCGTACAACCGAATTCTCCTTAACTCTCAAGTATGCGACGTCCTTGGTTTCGCGGTCCAAGTCCGTCGATTTAGGCTCCTTCCCCTCTGCCGATAGGTGCGAAGTGTGGTAGGTACTACGAGCCCTCTGCCCCATTCGAAAATCCAGAGATTCGAATGGTTCACCGGTTCCACCGTATGCTCTCTGGGTTGAATTGAGTACGCAGTGCGCTTCTGATGCTGTTGCCACTTCGTGGCCTGGTTTCCTCAATGTCCTGGCACATACGATTTTCGACGTCGCTGTACGAGGGAAGACGTTGTGGTACCGATCTTGTAGCGGATCGGCCTTGCCGAACACGTCCGGGCAATTATCCCACCAGCATCTCACGTTCACGAGTATTCCGTTCAGCTGCGTATCAGAGACACGGTCGGGGTTCAACCAAGGGCTGGCTATTCCCAGTGATCCCCTTTCACGACGAGCTTGAGTCTTCGCAGCGAGTTCTTCACTACGAGTATCTTCAACGTGGGTTGCCTTGAATAAGTCGTGTCCGTCTCGTTGTGGACTTCTACAACGTCTCATTTGCATAAAGATTTTTTGTACAAATGAGCAGTTCATACGGTGACTCAAACGGTCGCCCCAAAAATAATAAATAAAATAGACACAAGGTAAAATCGTATATCAAAACGACTTCTGGCATCATCAAAAGGGTCAAAACCACATTCGTAAGCTGACAGTTTTTCCGGATAAGTTAGGCTGGATGAAGAAGCAAATAAGAAAGAAAGGCCAATTAAGATCAAAGAAAGTAGTAAACTAATGACCAAATACACACAAATAGGTGCAAACTCCATAAACCAATCACACATTTTTTGTGAGGAGAATAGTTCCAATGGTAGAACAATGGTCTCCAAAACCATAGGTTAAGGGTTCGAATCCCTTTTCTCCTGTAAAAAAAAACTCTTATCACCCTTTTATCAAAACCACTTTTAGTTTAGCCAGAGTAAAACAAACAATAATTGCAAAAAAAGAGAATTCGTATAAGCTTTCAATTGAAAGCATAGACTGGCGGAAGAGGGATTCGAACCCCCGACATGCGAATTATGATTCCGCTGTTCTAACCTACTAAACTATTCTGCCTTGAACCACTTGACATTTCCCCTGGTGGGGTAAGGCTACCCCACCCAAAACAGTCACAAAGATATAGAAAGTATAATGGTGAATTAACCCGAGTGAGTTGCTAAGAAACTCTGAGTAAATTTTTGACAAAAGTTAGCCAGTTGACTATCGATTTGTTCAGTGATTGTTTTTTGTTGTGCAATAGCAGAAAGCAAACTTGGATCAATTGATTTCAACAACTCTTGTTCATATTTAAGAATTTGAGAAATCTTAATTTGATCTAAATAACCTTTGACAGCCGCATAAATAACAACAACTTGCTTTTCAATCGAGATTGGACTATATTGTGGTTGTTTCAACACTTCTGTTAGTCTCGCGCCACGGTTTAATAAATATTGAGTGGCAGCATCAAGATCTGAGCCAAATTGAGCAAAAGCAGCTACTTCACGATATTGTGCAAGTTCTAGTTTAAGACTACCGCACACTTGTTTCATAGCTTTCAATTGAGCTGCAGAACCTACACGACTTACAGACAATCCTACATTAATAGCAGGTCGGATTCCACGATAAAACAGTTCTGTTTCCAAAAAGATTTGTCCGTCCGTAATGGAGATTACATTGGTAGGAATATAAGCAGATACATCTCCAGCTTGTGTTTCGATAACAGGTAAAGCAGTCAGACTACCTGCACCAGCTTGGTCTGACATTTTGGCAGCTCTTTCTAATAAACGAGAATGTAGATAAAACACATCTCCTGGGAAAGCTTCTCGACCTGGTGGTCGACGTAACAATAATGACATTTGTCGATATGCCACTGATTGTTTACTTAGATCATCATAGATAATTAGAGCGTGCATTCCATTGTCTCGGAAAAATTCTCCCATAGCACAACCTGCATAAGGAGCAAGAAATTGAAGAGGAGCAGGATCTGATGCAGTGGCTGCCACAATAATAGAATATTCTAAAGCACCCGCTTCTGAAAGAATTTTCACTAATTGTGCTACGGTCGAACGCTTCTGACCAATTGCTACATACACACAATACAGCTTTTCTTTCTCAGAGGCACCTTTTGCATTGATCTGCTTCTGATTCAATATAGTATCAATAGCTATAGCAGTCTTACCTGTTTGTCTATCTCCAATAATAAGTTCTCGTTGACCACGACCTATTGGAACAAGGCTATCCACCGCTTTTAATCCTGTTTGCATTGGTTCATGCACAGATTTACGTGAAATAATTCCCGGAGCTTTGACTTCTACACGTCTTCGCTCTACAGCGCCTAAAGCACCTTTTCCATCAATAGGTACTCCTAAGGCATCAACAACACGACCCAACATAGATCTTCCTACAGGAACATCTACAATAGATCCAGTACGTTTGACAATATCTCCTTCTTTAATGGCAGTATCACTACCAAAAACCACAATTCCTACACTCTCATTTTCTAGATTCAGTGCCATTCCTTTAACACCACTGGAAAATTCGACCATTTCTCCAGCTTGAATCTTGTTCAATCCATAAACACGTGCAATTCCATCTCCTACCGAAACCACTCGACCGATTTCATCCACTTGTAATTTGGTGTAATAATTTGTAATTCTTTGTTCTAATAAAGTAGATAGTTCCGCTCCAGCAAATTTGTTCATAAATTTAATGCTCTCTTCTCACCCGGGATTACATTTTTTTTTGATTAGTTCTATCCATCTCCAGGGACCCAAGGACTCGAAAAATCAAAATAACGAAATTCTTGAGTCATTTCAATAGGCTCAGAAATCACACGTTTCTCTGAATCATCGTATCGTACTTCCACATATCCACTTAAGGGAAAGTCTTTTCGTAACGGATGACCCTCAAAACCATAATCTGTTAATATACGACGTAAATCAGGATGGTTGGAAAAATACACACCAAACATATCCCATACTTCTCGTTCCCACCAACCAGCTGCCGGAAATATTTTGACTACTGAACAGATGGGAGTTATTTCATCTACACGTGTATGTACACGAAGACGTGAGTTATACTGAATACTCAGTAAGTTATACACCACTTCAAATCTATCTTTTCGAGAAGGATAATCAACTCCACAAATATCGATTAAAACTCGAAATCTTGTGTTCGTATGATTTTTTAAAAAAAATAACATTTTAAAAAGATTGTCTGGGTTGGTATATAAAATACTTTCCTTTTTTGATATTTGATATTTGTTAATCCATTTTGGTAAAGTAGCTATCAAAGATTTTAAAAACAATTGATTGTGCACAAGCTGCGCTCCTTTTTTTCTTTTGGGTTTGGGTGTTTTTTTTGCACTTCTTTTTAGTATGAATAATAAAGATATTTTTGATCACTTCGGAACACATAAATTAAATCAATAATACGCGCCTTTGGAGTTTGGATGCAAAAAAAGCCAAAATTGTTTGATGAAAATAAGAAAAACGCTTATTCAGAAAAAAACACAACATATTGAAAAAAGATTTCCGTATATTCTTTTGTTTCATTGTAGTGGTTTGACTAGCCAACAATGGCGACAATTGAAGAATCTTTTATATGTCACTCATGGTCAAACTTTGTTTCAACCAAGTGCTTTCTCTTCGACCCTTCATGATAGCGCAGGACCTACCTGTATTTTGTACTTGACTGACTCTGGCGAGCCTCCAGGCACGAAGTGGTGGCCAAAACTGCTTAAAAATGTATCCTATTTAGAATCTCAAAAGAATCTAGTCTTATTATACGGTCAATATCAGTATACTTTGGTTAATCACATGGATATAAAAAAAAGTACTACTTTTTCTAAAGTATCTATATCTCAGCAATTTTTTTTTTATATGTTGTACCCAACTCACTCTTTATGTGGTTGTTTGAATCAATTCACTTCTGTAGATTCATTGACTTCATGAATAACTCTCAGAAACACCTAAGAAAGATTCATGTCTTTCTTGACCTTTTTTTCCAGCCAGCTTTGGCTGGTTTCATTTCGAACTCCAGGCTCGCCAGAGTGAAAGATTTTTGATTGATGCAACCACCAATGTGGCGAATAACGGGAGTTGAACCCGTGTTTTCAAATTCACAATCTGACACTTTGACCTATTAAGTTATATTCGCCCATTTTTGGGGTGGTCAATACCAAACCGAATTACTCGCTATCGGATTCGAACCGATAACCCATTGGCACGAAGTCTTTTAGTCTGTCGTGTTTACCATTTTCACCAAGCGAGTATGCTCACTATCGGACTTGAACCGATAACCCGTAGGAACAGATTTTAAGTCTGTCGTGTTTACCATTTTCACCAAGTGAGCTTGATTTAAAACTAAACAGACTCAATCATGCAAAACACGGCAAAAACGGACGGGTAACCATGAATTTAAATTACCAATTCTTCTATGTGTTTGATGATTTATTTTCAAACTCATTATGAACGTGTTTAGCGCTATGGAATCAACTATCAGGCGAGGGCACGATCGTCAAAAAAAAAGATTTGAAATATGTATTTACTTATTGTAGTCTTACCTCTACTCGGTAGTTTAGTAGCAGGCGTGTTTGGTCGCTTTCTTGGTTCACGAGGGGCTGCCTTGGTAACAACCACTTGTGTTTCAATTTCTTCAGGTCTGTGTTTCATAGCTTTTTATGAGGTTGCACTGGGAGCCAGTGCTTGTTATATAAAATTCGCACCATGGATTTTTTCAGAAATGTTTGATGCTTCTTGGGGTTTTCTGTTTGATACTCTGACTGTGGTTATGTTAATTGTGGTCACTTTTGTCAGTAGTTTAGTTCATATTTATTCAATCTCATATATGTCTGAGGATCCTTTTTTGCCTCGATTTATGTGCTATTTATCTATTTTTACTTTTTTTATGCTCATGTTAGTTACCGGGGATAACTTGATTCAAATGTTTTTAGGATGGGAAGGAGTAGGTCTCGCATCATATTTGTTAATTAATTTTTGGTTTACACGACTTCAAGCAAATAAAGCAGCTATTAAAGCAATGCTTGTGAATCGAGTAGGTGATTTTGGATTAGCTCTTGGTATTATGGGTTGTTTTGCTATTTTTCAAACAGTAGACTTTTCAACCATTTTTGCTTGTGCTAGTGCCTTTGTGTGGGAACCTTCTTTCATTTTTTTGAATATGAAAATTCATGCACTAACTGCTATTTGTGTTTTACTCTTTATTGGAGCTGTAGGAAAATCCGCACAAATAGGACTCCATACTTGGTTACCGGACGCTATGGAGGGCCCTACCCCAGTATCAGCTCTGATTCATGCAGCTACTATGGTAACAGCAGGTGTTTTCATGATGGCAAGGTGTTCTCCCTTATTTGAATACGCACCCAAGGCTTTAATTGTGATTACTTTTGTGGGAGCTATGACATCCTTTTTTGCGGCAACTACAGGAATTTTACAAAATGATTTAAAAAGGGTTATTGCTTATTCTACTTGTAGCCAATTAGGTTATATGGTATTCGCTTGTGGTATCTCCAATTATTCTGTGAGTGTATTTCATCTGATGAACCATGCTCTTTTTAAAGCATTACTTTTTTTGAGTGCAGGTTCTGTGATTCATGCAATGTCTGATGAACAAGATATGCGCAAAATGGGAGGATTAGCTTCTTTGTTACCTTTTACTTATGCTATGATGCTAATAGGCAGCATGTCTTTAATTGGATTTCCTTTTTTAACTGGATTTTATTCGAAGGATGTGATCTTAGAACTTGCTTATACTAAATATACCATAAGTGGTAATTTTGCTTTTTGGCTTGGAAGTCTTTCTGTATTTTTTACTTCTTATTATTCTTTTCGTTTACTTTTTCTCACTTTTCTTGCTCCAACCAATGCTTTTAAGCGAGACATCGAAAGATGTCATGATGCTCCTACTCTGATGGCAATCCCTTTAATACTTTTGGCTTTTGGAAGTCTTTTTGTAGGATATTTGGCCAAAGATATGATGATTGGTTTAGGTACTCATTTTTGGGCAAATTCTATTTTCATACTACCAAAAAACGAAATTATGTTTTCGTCAGAATTTGCCACTCCAAGAATGATGAAACTAATACCCATTTTGTTTAGTGCTATAGGCGCATTTTTGGCGTATCGTGTGAATTTTTGTGCAAATAAATTTATATATGTTTTGAAAACTAGTACACTAGGCACGAAGTGCTATTGTTTTTTTAACAAGCGATGGTTATTTGATAAGGTTTTTAATGATTTCATAGCTAAATCATTTTTACGTTTTGGGTATGAAGTTTCTTTGAAAACTTTAGACAAAGGTGCTATTTCAATTTTGGGTCCCTATGGAATTTCCACCACATTTCGAAAATTAGCAAAGCAAATAAGTACACTTCAAAGTGGCTTTGTGTACCATTATGCTTTTGTTATGTTAATCGGGTTAACCATATTTATTACCATCATAGGTCTTTGGGACTTTATTTCATTTTGGGTAGATAATCGATTGTATTTTATTTACTTATTGAGTTTTCTATTTATTCATCTCGAAAGAGACGTAAGAACCAACTAAAAACTTGTTTAAACCACCCAAACCAAAAAAAGCAAACACATATGTTACAAATTTGTGCTCCATTATTTGACAATCTGAGTGGTCTTATCAAGTGGCCTCTTTTAGGGGCCCTCATCGTTTTACTTATTCCTAACTCGAAAATACGGTTGATACGAAGTATTGCCTTTTGCACCTCTTTGATAACTTTTTTATACTCTCTCTTGTTTTGGATACAATTTGATAATTCTACAGCTAAATTCCAATTTGTTGAAACAATACGATGGCTTCCTTACTCAAATATCAATTTTTATATAGGTCTAGATGGGATTTCTTTATTCTTTGTGGTGTTGACTACCTTCTTAATACCTATTTGCATGTTAGTAGGTTGGTCTAGTATTCAAAATTACAAGAAAGAGTACATGATAGCTTTTTTAGTTCTGGAAGCTTTCATGATTGCTGTGTTTTGCATGCTAGATCTTCTACTTTTTTATGTGTTCTTTGAAAGTGTTTTAATCCCTATGTTTCTTATTATAGGGGTATGGGGTTCTAGACAGAGAAAAATACGAGCAGCATATCAGTTTTTCTTATATACTTTACTTGGATCCGTTTTCATGCTTTTAGCTATTTTATTGATTTTGTTTCAAACGGGAACCACTGATTTACAAATCTTATTAACAACAGAATTTAGCGAACGACGTCAAATATTGCTATGGATTGCTTTTTTTGCATCTTTTGCAGTGAAAGTACCTATGGTACCAGTTCATATTTGGTTACCTGAAGCTCATGTAGAAGCACCCACCGCTGGATCTGTTATCTTAGCGGGAATTCTCTTAAAATTGGGAACTTATGGTTTTTTAAGATTTTCAATACCAATGTTTCCAGAAGCTACTCTTTATTTCACTCCTTTCATTTATACTCTTAGTGTGATTGCTATAATATATACTTCCTTAACTACATTAAGACAAATCGATCTGAAAAAGATCATTGCATATTCTTCAGTAGCTCACATGAATTTTGTCACTATTGGCATGTTTAGTCGGGCGGCCGTTAGGTCACCTATTGTACAAAGACGCACGTGACCGTATTTCGTGTGTAGGGCATGGGACTCATCACAATCCCGCAAGGGAAGAGAAAACATAGCATGTTCCAAAAGCGCTGTTGAGGTTTTTGCGTCGCCATCTTTCAAAGATTGCCCAAGAATACAGTGCGAGCCCGCTGACGTTTACAGAGTTGAGCCTGTTCTGGCGAATTGGAGTCACTTTCGGATCAAAGCGTCCTACAGTTAACCCTATACGTGGGGAAGCGCGCGAACGTACGCTGTTATACTTCCTGCCTGCCATTGAAACTAAGTGGTAAGGTCCAAATCGGAACGGATACTGACCGTATGGGAGTTGATTACCCATCTTATTGGGGACAGGTGACTAAACAACAACTTACAACGTTAAAGCCTATAGGTGATACCGGCGAGAACCAACTGGTGCATTTTGATGTACCTATTGGAAGTCAGAGGACCCATAGTACCTGCCTAACCCGAAAGGGACCTAGTAATAGGAAAGCACTGACAATCTCATCAGTAATCGGGAAGGGGTCTATGCATCTGCACAACCTTTGCAGATTTCATTCTACGAAATCCATAGAGACAACTCCCGAAAACCTAGTGGATGTGTCCGTCCCCGTACGGAATGGGGGTTGAAACTTTATTGGATCTTTGGACTTCAAGTTTTCGAAATCGTGGTAAAACATACCACAATCTTACCGGCTTTCTGCGTAATACCGGAATTTGGATTGTAGCTTATAAAAAGCTATCTCACGGGTTCTATGACTCCTGGACCTGACAATACCACAATCGATGGCGCGTCTCTTTGTAAGTTACAAACTTTACGGGATGCGGTCAGGTGAGTTTCAATGGGGAGCGACGAGTCGCTGCGCCCTAAACCAGGCTCCCGACTCTGGCGATAGACGCTTCGCGTCTGCTCTGGCGAGCGGAGTGCCATGTTTCCAGGATAGAATCGTACAAGAAGTTCTGAGAATGATCCTAGAACCAATTTACGAATCTCAATTCTCTCGTAGGTCTCATGGATTTAGACCCAAGTGCACACACAGCCATTCGAACCATCAGAGGCCAAGGGCAAATTCTTCGACACAGTCGATCATGGTATTATGTATAGTATCATCCAGAGTCCGCGACCATAAAAGAAAGTGCTCGGCCGAACCGGATTGGAATCGAAAATCCATATGCCAGAAGGAAAAGCGGTAAAGTCTGAAATCGGAACCCCACAGGCCGAAGGTCTTAGCCCACTCCTGTCGAATATATATATATATTGAAATGATCTAGACCATTGGATTATTAAAGCGTACAATCGCGGTAGGGCACCTCACTCGCGCTTCGCGCCTCCATAAGCTGAGACGAGGCGCGAAGCGTAGAAAGATGCATAAAGCACGTCTCTTACCGGTCAAACATTTGACCCGAATTATCGGAGAATGGAATACATACCTTTCGCCGATGACTTCATTGTAGCCTTAAGAGGACCGAGATCAGACGCAGTTATACTTCGTCAGGACTTGGAATCTTTCTTAAAGGAAAAACTCAAACTCAAGTTAAGTATGGATAAAACTCATATTACCCATATTTCTTTCTTCGGGTGTCCCATTCCTTGCACATCAAATTTATCGAAGAATCCATATGACTTGGCAAAGATATCGCACTACCAAAGGCTCGAAGAGTTGGGTTCAAAGACCTTCGGCCTTAATTACTTACTCTAGATGCCAATTGGAGTAAATATATAGAGCGACTTCGCGCCCAGGGTTACTTGAATGGGAACAATGAACCTCAACCACTACCACAAAGCGAAGTTAACGCCAAAATAAACTCAATCCGGTAGAATGGTTTCAATATGCGGGAAATAGACGTCATATAACATATTGATTATATGTCGTATGTATTCCGAATCTGGCGAAATTCCATTATACGCAGCGAAATGAAAGCTAGGCACGAAGTGCAGCAAAAATAGATCTATATTCCGAATTGCTGGACATATTCTAGAATCAATCATATATAATTCTAGAATATCATATATAATAGTGCGTCTGCCTCTATACGTGATCCTATGGCACGTCTTGTTTGGCGATCGCGGTGCGCGCCTTCGGCCTGGAAGCCCATGGTCGAAAACTCCAACCATCGAAGACTGGAACTACGAAGCAAGTAGAATAGAGAGCCGTATGATAGGTGACTATCTCGTACGGTTCGGAGAGGACTCGAGTACCGCTGGCATGTTTTGCTCAGTGGGGAAGTTTCACTCTATTGAATATACAAGGAATTGAAGGTAGTATTTTACTCATGTTAAGTCATGGACTGGTTTCTTCAGCCCTTTTTTTATGTGTAGGTGCTTTATATGATCGACATAAAACCCGACTTGTGAAATATTATGGAGGTTTAGTCAGTACAATGCCTATCTTCTCTACTATTTTCCTGTTTTTTACTTTAGCCAATATTAGTCTGCCAGGCACTAGTAGCTTTATTGGTGAGTTTTTGATTTTAGTAGGCGCTTTTCAAGCTGCGCCCAACGTGGCAACATTAGCAGCCATTGGAATGATTTTAGGAGCAGCTTATTCCATTTGGCTCTATAATCGTGTTGTGTTTGGAAATTTAAAGCCGTATTTCATTCATAAGTTCTCCGATTTAAACAGAAGAGAATTTTTCATGTTTTTACCTTTTGTAATTGGAGTTGTTTGGATGGGTGTTTATCCTGAGGTATTCCTAGAGTGTATGCATACCTATGCAACCTCTGTAAGTAATTTAGTACAACATGGGAAATTTGGGCCCTAAAATCGGGCCTTTGTATTTGACCGGCCGCCGACCAAAAAAGAGAAGATAGCCATGTTTGACAATGATTTTTTAGCCATCTTTCCAGAAATCTTTCTTATAAATGCCACTATCTTATTACTTATCTATGGAGTGATTTTGAGCACTTCAAAAAGATATGATTATCCACCATTAGTGCGTAATGTGGGATGGTTGGGTTTACTGAGTGTTTTGATGACAATTCTATTGCTGATCAATAATCCTTTAACCACTGCTAATCTGTTTTATAATAATCTAATCATAGATAATTTGACCTATTTTTGTAAAATCTTTCTATTGTTTGGTACTGCCAGCACCATTTTGATGTGTTTCGATTATTTCAAACAAGAAAGTTTGAATGCTTTTGAATCTATGGTGTTAATTCTACTCTCTACTTGTAGTATGCTTTTCATGATCTCATCTTATGATTTGATTGCCATGTATTTAGCCATCGAACTTCAAAGTTTATGTTTTTATGTTATTGCAGCATCAAAACGAAATTCTGAATTCTCTACAGAGGCTGGATTAAAATATTTCATTTTAGGTGCCTTTTCCTCTGGGATTTTATTATTCGGTTGTTCTATGATTTATGGATTTACAGGAGTTACCAATTTTGAAGAATTAGCCAAAATTTTGACTGGTTATGAAATGACTTTTTTTGGGACTCAATCGAGTGGTATTTTCATGGGAATTTTATTTATTGCTGTAGGTTTTTTATGGAAAATAACCGCAGTTCCTTTTCATATGTGGGCACCTGATGTATACGAGGGTTCTCCTACTTTTGTCACAGCTTTCTTTTCTATAACACCTAAGATTGCTGTTCTTGCAAATATGTTACGTGTCTTTCTTTTTAGTTTTTATGATCCAACATGGCAAACAATCTTCTTTTTTTGCAGTATTGCTTCCATGATATTAGGAGCATTAGCCGCAATGGCTCAAAACAAAGTAAAAAAACTTTTAGCTTATAGTTCTATTGGCCATGTAGGTTACCTTTTAATTGGTTTTTCATGTGGAACTATCGAAGGTATACAGTCTTTACTAATAGGTGTTTTCATTTATGTAATAATGACCATCAATGTATTTGGAATAGTTTTAGCTTTACGCCAAAATCGTTTCAAATATATAGCGGATTTAGCCGCGTTAGCGTTGACGAATCCTATTTTAGCTATTACAATGTCTATTACTATGTTTTCATTGGCAGGAATACCTCCATTAGCAGGATTTTGCAGCAAATTTTATCTATTTTTTGCTGCTCTAGGTTGCGGAGCTTATTTATTAGCCTTAATAGGAGTAGTAACCAGCGTTATTAGTTGCTTTTATTATATACGTTTTGTGAAAGTCATGTATTTTGAAACACCTAAAACATGGATTTTCTATAAACCAATGGATCGTGAAAAATCTTTATTGCTTGCTATTACTCTCTTTTTTATCACTTTTTTTTTCTTATATCCTTCTCCTTTATTTTTGGTTACTCATCAAATGGCACTAAGTCTGTGCCTGTAAGTTTCGAGCGGAGACGAAACTTCGTAGTATATATAAATAAATTAGTATATATATATCAATATAATACGCGCAGCTAAATGCCATAAAGGCTGCGCGTACTCGGGCTTGGTGGTGATTTCTATATGTACATTCTCTATTTACCACCAACGATAATGAGAAAAGCTACGATTTGATTCAGCTAATTTATGAAGATCATCTCTTTTTTTTCTAGCAAATCCTTGTTTTTTCGAAGCATCCTGTATTTCAGCAGATAAACATTGATCTAAACTTATGTTTTTTTTTGTCAAACGTCGTCTCCACAAGGCGCCTTCAAGAATCCACCGAAGAGCTAAGGTTTCTTGACGACTCTTTGGTATAATGGATGGGACTAATTGGGTGGTTCCGGAGATTCTTACTTTTCTTACTTCTAATATAGGTTTTACATTTTCAATCGCGTTAACAAAATGCGTGATTACATTCATAGACAAGTTCTCATTAGCTAGACAATAGAAAGTTTTATAAACAATAGCACGAGATTTTGTTTTTTTCCCATGAATCATACAAATGTTGATAAATTTTTGTATCAATTGTTGTACCTTGCAATTCTCTAAAATCAAAGGCTCGAAGAGCGAGACTTGTGATATTTTTCGGTTCATATTTCAATTTTGGGTTTTTTGGTACCATATTTTGATCTGCCTCGACGTCGATTAGGAATTCCTTGTAAGTCTTTCACTCCTCGAATACAATGGTATTTTACACCAGGCAAATCTTTGACTCTACCTCCTCGAACCATAACAATAGAGTGCTCTTGTAAATTATGGCCTTCTCCCGGAATGTATGCAATAACCTCATTTCGATTGGTTAATCTCACTTTAGCTATTTTGCGTAAAGCTGAGTTGGGTTTTTTTGGTGTTCTTGTAGAAACACGAAGGCATACTCCCTGCTTTTGAGGACATTGATTTAAAGCTCGAGTACGTTGCGTACGTCGTTTTGATTCTCTACCATGACGAATTAATTGATTCATTGTAGGCATATGTGTGGTTTTGTTTTTTGTTAATGTTTGCAACTGCAATACAGGCTTCGGTAGTGTGACCCGTCTGCAGTCCTTTCTATCAGTGCAACCTGGCGGTTGCCGATATCCCTTACGGGATTTGAACCCGTGTCTTCGCCATGAAAAAGCGATGTCCTATACCCCTAGACGAAAGGGACCTCAGAATGTGCTTGTAGCTCAATTGGATAGAGCACCAAACTACGGATTTGGGGGTTGAGAGTTCAAGTCTTTCCAAGCATGGGCCTATAACTCAGTTGGTTAGAGTATACGCCTGATAAGTGTAAAGTCAGTAGTTCAAATCTACTTAGGCCCACTCTGGCGAGCCGCGCTCTTCTCTAAAAAAAGAGCGCCTTCGGCCGAAGGCGCTAAAGCGCACCACGGTGATCAATCAATAAAGTGATGGCGGAAATAGCTTAATGGTAGAGTATAGCCTTGCCAAGGCTAAGGTTGAGGGTTCAAATCCCTTTTTCCGCTCGTCAGCTTCGCTGCCTGGCCTTTGAAGAATGTCCCGACACCACCCACCCCAGGGTGGGTGGGAAACATGAACGCTTCGCGCCTGGCGGTTGCCTGGAGGCCCAGGTCGCGAAATCTTACAATGCATTTGTAGAGGATCGCCAGAGGCCACGAAGTGGGAGATTGATCACAAAGTGGTTAATGAAGATTTAAAGCGTCATTTAGGTAAATACATATTAGAATAGTAAAAACATAAGCTTGTAATACAGCAACACCTAACTCTAACCCAGTTAATGCGAAAACAATGAGAAAAGGTGCAAGATGAGCTAAATACATGATACCTCCCATAGACAACATAGTCCAAGCAAAACCACTCAAAATCTTCACTAAACTATGACCAGCCATCATATTGGCAAATAAACGTATTCCTAGACTTAGTGCGCGAAAACAATAAGAAATTAGTTCAAGAAGTACTAAAAAAGGTGCTAGTGGCAAAGGTACGCCTTGAGGTAATAAAAAACTCAAAAAATGAAGTCCATGAGTTTGAAATCCCACTATAGTAACCCCAATAAAAAGAGATAATGAAAGACCAAAGGTGACCACAAAATGACTTGTCACTGTAAAACTATAAGGAATCATGCCAATAAGATTACAAAATAACAAAAAAGTAAAAGTTACAAAGATGAAAGGAAAAAATCGTTGTTTAACTGCTGGTACACCACTTATTTGTTCATTGACTAAGTTTAGAACGAATTCATAAATCATTTCAACAAAAGATTGCCAAGCATTGGGTACTAAATGACCTCCATTCATGGTGACAAAATGAAAGAAAAGCAAAACTAAACTAATAGTGAGTAGCATAAACAAAGATGAATTAGTAAAAGAAAGATACAAGTTTCCTATATGAAAAGGAATCAATGGAATAATAGCAAATTGTTCTAGTGGACTAAAAGCCATTATGAATTCTCTTTTTTTTTTACGGAGCTTTTGATGATCGATCTCTCAAAGCCAAAAAACTCAAGCAATCTTTTGTAATATACAAGCCAAGGCGGAAAAAAGCAAAGGCCTACGGCTCGCTAGCTAGAGAAAGATTCAAATTTCACTACAATGATACTTTTTTCTCTTTTTTCAAGCATCGCTTTAGTTTCTGGCGTTATGGTTATACGTGCTAGAAACCCAGTTCATTCCGTTTTATTTCTAATTTTAGTATTTTGTAATACTTCAGGTTTACTTGTGTTATTAGGTCTTGATTTTTTTGCTATGATTTTTTTAGTTGTTTATGTAGGAGCTATTGCTGTTCTATTTTTATTTGTGGTTATGATGCTAAATATAAAGATAGCAGAAATTCACGAAAATGTATTACGTTATTTGCCTGTAGGTGGTATTATTGGACTTATCTTTTTGCTGGAAATTTTCTTAGTTGTAGATAATGATTACATTCCAATATTACCAACAGAATTGAGTACAACTGGTTTATTTCAATATACTGTTTATGCTTCCAAAATACAAAGTTGGACGAATCTGGAAACTTTAGGAAATCTACTTTATACCACTTATTTTTATTTGTTTCTGGTTTCAAGTCTTATTTTATTAGTGGCCATGATTGGAGCTATAGTACTTACCATGCATAAGACTACTCAAGTAAAAAGACAAGATGTTTTTCAACAAAATATGATAGATTTTCAAAAGACTATCAAAAAAATACGACAATAAAAAGATAGCCACCCACGTGGATTTTTTTTTTTATCCACGTGGCCGTAGGTCTCTAGTAGCTCAGTGGTTAGAGCAAATGGCTGTTAAGTGCGCCGATTTTGACTTCTTTGTGGAGGATGTAGTTTTTAACTACGACATTGTTCAGAACATGTCTAAAACAATACCTTACCTTATCCCAAGAGGCTCGACTCTTGCGAGGGCCGAAGGCCTCTAGCGAGCCTCTGGAGGCTCGCCAGAGTTGGAAACAAATATAGGAAACACAGCATGGTATAGACAATTTAGTCTAAGTTAGGTTTCATAAGGATAAGCTCAAATTAGTTAAACGCAAGTCAACTTTGGAGACTTCCATTACTCCACAGGCCCTTTCTCCGCCAACGCGGCCTGTGTTTTACATATGATTTTCTTTGTTAACAGGAGAATCATACTGATCATGTAAAACAAAGACCCTTTTTGACATGACATTTTGTCGATCCTAAGTGCAACTTCCTTGCCTCTACCAAGAAAATTCGGGAACGCCTCTGTAACATAAATCAACTTTTGCTTTTTTCCGTGTGCGTTTTAAGGCACGAAGTGTGGCGTCAGAGTTTCCATAGTACATGAAAATGGAAGGGAAACAGTCAGTAATTCAAACAAAACGTCTTGCCAAACTGAACTGATGGAGAGCCGTGTGCTTGGAAATCTTGCACGCACGGTTCGGAGGGAAGCTTAGTCAGATTACACACACTGCTTACCCTATCTATTGGGTCGTTGGTTCGAATCCAACCTAGGGAGCTGTTCTGTGCTGTGTTCAAAAAGGCTCGAAGAGCGCATTCGTAGATAAAGCGGCCTCTTTCTTATACGGTCGACCGACATTCTAAGATAAAGCTTAGCAACGTCAACAACGTGCTCTACAAATGGGGTGCCTCTTTATCTACTTGTGAAGCAGCCCGATAAAGCGACCTCTTAGAAAGAAAGTCGGGGCCCATCAACAAAACGAGAACATACAAAATGAAAAACGAATGGTTATTTCAGATTGCTTATATGGACGCTGCAGAGCCTTGGCAATACGGATTTCAAGATGCAGCCACTCCTATGATGCAAGGAATTATTGAGTGCGCCCAGGTCGCAGATCTCGATTGCAGGGCTCTCTCCAACTCTGCCACACCATCTCAAGCTGGCCCAGGCCAAGGGTGTGAGCTACACGTGCGTGGTATGCCTAGTGATAGGTCATGCCTGAAAGCAGCACGCGAAAGTCGAAGAACGGCCCACTAGGACGCTTCGATGAAGCAGAAGGTAAGGTTAGGATAACGGACTTGATACGTGAAGCCGGTCCCATTCCGGGCCATACGTCTCAAGCAGTTTTTTTAGATTAGAAGCGGGCGTATACGTGGACAGTAAGCCACTCTCACGGCTGAATTCGTGCTCGATGTCAATAGCGAGCCCGAGACTTGAGAATCCACGCGGCACTCTGTATAGAGATTGCCTGAGAAATCAGGTACTCACGCAAGGACCTAAACCTTCAGGAGATATTAAATGAAATTCGAGATCGTGGGAACTGGGGAAATAACTCCACGGTGGTACACACCAAGGAGAATTCAGAGATCCCGTAGTAAGAACGAATTGGGACTCCTGTGCGGACCCTTGGCTATGAAGGGGATCAGCCTAAAACCGTTCTGTTCCGACACTGAGGTCTCGAACAATCAACACGCATCTAGATTCCAATCTAAGTTGCAACTACTCGAGGACCGTGTTCGTATCTCAGTCAAGGAACACGTGAAAGCCTGCAACATCACTCTCCACTGTCTAGATGAAATGATCCAAGATCTCAAATCTGGATACGAGACTGGGCCGTGGCATTGTAAGAGGCTGTCAGAGCTGACGGATCTCATGGCATTTTGCCAAGAAAGACCCAAAGCGGCGCACGAAGGCAACTGCCATCGGCCTTCGGCCTATGGACAAGAACTTCAAGCGTCTGTTTTACGTCAGATATGCAGATGATTTTGTTCTATTGCTCACTGGGACGAAGAAGGCCTACGGTTGAAAGTAGGCACGAAGTGCTCAGCCTAGACAAGACACAGCCACTTCGCTCTAGCGAGCCTTTTTGCATGCAGATATCTTGCGATTCTTTCTCTGGCGATAGACGCTTCGCGTCTGCTCTGGCGAGCCCACCACAGTGCATACCATAATGGTCAGCTGTAGGTGGAGGAAATCAATACTCTAGCATCATACACTATTGTTGATTCCGGCTCAGAACTCCAATTAAGAGAAGAGTCGGAAGGCGCGAAGCGAAGCTGACAAACAGCTTCATCACTCCGAGCCCACAAGGCTAAGGTTTTGGGGGGCGAGCTGCATGACGGGAAACTGTCACGTGTGGTTCTGAGGGCAGGCGTTCTGCACTGACCCCTATCCTACATCATGATATCTTTTTTTTCTTGATGGTGATTCTGATCTTCGTGTTATGGATGTTGGTTCGTGTTTTATGGCATTTTCACTATAAGAAAAACCCAATTCCAGAGAGAATTGTTCATGGAACCACTATAGAAATCATTTGGACTATTTTTCCTAGTATTATACTAATGTTCATTGCAATACCATCATTTGCTCTATTATATTCCATGGATGAGGTAGTAGATCCTGCAATTACTATCAAAGTGATTGGACATCAATGGTATTGGAGTACGCCACTTAACTGCGGTATCGCATGGGGAATCTTGGCCTTCCTAATAGGCCTCGAGGGGCCTGGAATGTCGAGAGCGACCTACGTCCTTGCCGGAACAGGACGTGAAATATACAGCTTACCGGATGCCAAAGGGGGGAACTCTGAAGGCTCAATCCCACGGGAGGATGTTGAAAAACTAAAGGAACCAGCGCATGCTGTAAAAGGGAGTTTGAGCGGAAGGGGCTTAAGCGAAAATAACTCCCGAATAAACAATGATACGGTGATTTCTAAAGATCTTCCAGGGGTAAACACTCCCCACCAGGATCGCCTTAAAAAGCCTGGGGATATCCACCAAGAGGTAAAGTCCAATGACCATCTTGAGACGGAGGGAATCGGGTTACTACGACAGGTAGGACAGGATCTTTCACCTAAAACATTAAGCAGGCAAAACCGTAGGAACTTGGGATTGGCTAAGGCTGGAAACGGCTATGCCAACGGAGACACCATAGTAGTCAGACGATTGAGCACGTCCGACGAAGGGTGTCAGTCAAACGTACTGGGAGAAAATGGGACAGTCCAAAGGAATGTACCAAGGGAACCCAGACTTTTCCCTGTCCGAGAAGGGATAGGGCCATGGGTGGGAAGGTACTCAGCATTCTTTCAGGAGGACCTCTATAAGATAGCTTATGAAAAGATCAAATCGAATCCTGGAAACACAACACCAGGGGTGGACTACGAAAGACTGGATGGCATATCAAACAAGTGGATCTCGGAGACGATATTAGCTATGAAAGATAAGTCATTCAAGTTTAAACCGGCTCTTAGGAAGTTCATTACGAAGATCCCGGCCGGGCCCCTGGGAATCCCAACGCCACGAGACAAGGTAGTACAGGAACTCTTTAGAATGATATTGGAGCCACTATTTGAACCGGTTTTTAAGGTACACCAGCCACGGATTCAGGCCTAATAGATCCTGCCACAGTGCACTGAGATCAATGAGAAGTTGGTCAGGGACAACTTGGATGATAGAGGGAGACATTAAGGGTTACTTTGACAATGTAGACCATCATCTATTAGCCGAGATCCTGAAGGAGTACGTGAAGGATCAGAGTCTTATTGAATTGTATTGGAAAATGGTAAGAGCGGGGTATGTAAACGATGGTAGATTGGAGCCGCATTCAGTTACGGGCGTGCCACAAGGAGGAATACTCAGTCCTCTCCTATCGAATATATACCTGCACAAACTGGACGTATTCATGGAAGATCTAATGTCTAAACACAACCCCACAGGGAGACTGCAGACAAAAGAAAATCCGGAATATACTAGGGCCCTGAAACTGCAGAGAGAAGCTAAGAAAAGAGGGGATATCAAAGAAATAAGAAGAGCTCAATTCCTTCGAGCCCAGATACCGAGCGTACTAAGAATTGGAAACAGAATCCACTACATACGATACGCCGATGATTGGGTTGTCGGGATACTGGGCAGCAAACAATTTACGGAGGAAATAAAGTCGGAGATCCAAAGATTCCTTCGGGAAGAATTGAGATTAGAACTTAGTGATGACAAAACTAAGATAACGAATCTGACCTTGGAGAAGGCCAAGTTTTTGGGGGTGTATATCTGTAGAAAGGGCCGAAGACACACGAGGACACTAAGCAAAGTAGGGCATAATCTTATCCGTCTCACCAACCAAAGATTAATAATGTATGCCCCTATTGAGAAATTAATGGAGAAGCTCAGAGACCAAGAATACACTCATAAAGCCCTAACCCCAAAAGCCCAAACGAAATGGATACACTTAAAAGCAGAGGAGCTAATCTACAGATATAACGCAGTATTAACCGGTATCCTCAACTACTACTCGTTCGTTGACAACAGAAACATGCTCCAAAGAATCGTATGGGTGCTGAGATTCTCCGCTGCCTTCACCTTAGCAAGAAAATGGAACCTCTCTCCAGCAATGGTATTCAAAAAGCTGGGCTCAAAGCTCAAGGTAGGAAAGCACACTATAGCGATACCTACTGACTTAAAAATCCAAACAATGAAATTCAATTTAATCTCAAAGAAAGTGTCGGACCCGTTTAAGGTGAAGTACTTTGCAATGAGAAGATTCGTAATGGATAAGCCCTGTAAACTATATGGTGAAACGGAAAATGTAGAGATGCACCACGTGCGCCACATAAGGAAAGGGACTATCAAAGGGTTTTCGAAATAGAATATCTAGCAGCTATCAATAGAAAACAAATACCGGTCTGTCAAAAATGCCACCTAGCCATCCATGCGGGGAAATACAACGGCTGGAAACTATAAGGCCGAAGGCCGTCATAACTCCCCTAAAAGCGCTACGATTGATGGAGAGCCGGATGAAGGGAAACTTTCACGTCCGGTTCGGAGGGAGGCTGTTGGGGCCTATCCTTCGGCCTTGGCAGCCCACCCTACCTTATGAGTATTCAGATTATAATACTTCTGATGAACAATCACTTACTTTTGATAGTTATATGATTCCAGAGGATGATCTAGAATTGGGTCAATTACGTTTATTAGAAGTAGATAATCGAGTGGTTGTACCAGCAAAAACTCATTTACGTATGATTATAACATCTGCTGATGTACTTCACAGTTGGGCAGTACCTTCCTTAGGTGTCAAATGTGATGCCGTACCTGGTCGTTTAAATCAGACTTCCATCTTTATCAAACGAGAAGGAGTTTACTATGGTCAATGTAGTGAACTTTGTGGTACCAATCATGCCTTTATGCCTATTGTAGTGGAAGCTGTCTCTTTCAATGATTATGTTTCTTGGGTGTCTAATAAATTAGACTAAAAAACAAAGGAGCGAAGCAATGAGTATGAGTTCTCAAAAGCATCCTTATCATTTAGTTGATCCAAGTCCATGGCCTATTTTTGGTTCACTGGGAGCTTTGGCAAGTACCATTGGTGGTGTTATGTACATGCATTCTTATACAGGAGGTACGCTGTGCCTTAGTTTAGGTTTAGGAATGATTTTGTATACCATGTTTGTATGGTGGCGTGATGTAATACGTGAATCCACCTACGAAGGATATCATACATCAGTGGTTCAAGTGGGACTTCGTTATGGTATGATTTTGTTCATTGTGTCAGAAGTAATGTTTTTTGTAGCTTTTTTTTGGGCTTTCTTTCATTCAAGTCTGGCGCCTACCGTAGAAATTGGAGCTATTTGGCCTCCAAAAGGTATTGATGTGTTAGATCCTTGGGGAATCCCCTTTCTAAATACTATTATTCTACTTTCATCTGGAGCTGCTGTAACTTGGGCTCATCATGCTATATTAGCTGGTTTAAAACAACAAGCCCTTTATGGCATATTAGCCACTATTCTTCTAGCTTTAGTTTTTACTGCATTTCAAGGAATGGAATATGTAGAAGCTCCTTTTACCATTTCTGATGGGATATATGGCTCTACATTCTTTTTAGCTACTGGATTCCATGGCTTTCATGTCATCGTAGGAACCATTTTTCTTATTATCTGTTGTGTTCGTCAGTACATGGGTCATTTTACTCGAAGACACCATTTCGGGTTTGAAGCTGCCGCTTGGTATTGGCATTTTGTTGATGTGGTTTGGTTATTTCTATTTGTATCTATTTATTGGTGGGGGGGTAATTAACACTTAGTATAAAGCCGGGTTTTTCAACGCTACCCCAAAACCCACCCCCGGGGACGCGTGGGTGCCCAAAGGGCGGGTCCCCGAAGGGAACAGAAAACCGGGAAATACTCTCTTAGCTAACAACATAACAGCGAAAGCTCGTGCCCCAACTACAAAGATAGCGGGGACCGGCACTATTGTATTGACATCGATTCTATCACGGATACCACTAATGAAGACACAAAAGACGCACAAAATGCGTTAAACACTAAACCTACCAAACCACTGTTTAGTTTTTGCTACACATTGGATTTTGGCAGATTGCTAAGAATAATTGAACCAGTATTTTGGTTATTTTCCGTCGAACTTAACAAGTTGTGATACAGAATGAGCAAATTCATTAATGATATCTGAATCGGTCCATGTAGGGCTATCTTTACGGGCTTTAGGAATAGTCTCAAGGTGCTGAATTATCGTTAAGCGAGGATCAGTCTCCTTTATGAAAGGAAAAGCTTTGCGCAATCAATATTTCACCCGAGAGATTCTAGTCATTTAACTGATTGAAAAACTCACTAGTTCCAAATTTGGATTGTTGTAGGTCAAAGAAAGTAATACACATAACAAGAAAACCGAATACTTACTATATACAGTTTAGGTGATTTTACATCTTGGAGATTCCTAATTTAGATCTCTATAACAGCACTTTCATTTTGAACTGCCTTCTTCGGCTTTAGCATATCCAATTTAATCATCCTCAGATCGCCATATATTCCAAAAAAAAGATGTCAAATTATTCTTTCAAATCCTCCCAGGATTTTTGTTGTTTTTTTTACATTTTGTTGCCCCACGACGTTACAATACCAAATGCTATAAATGGCCATTCTACATGGCTGAAAGCCTGCCTAAAAGAACAGAAACTATCAAGCACAATTCACTAATTTCATCCGCTTCGCGCCTTCGGCCCTTCGGTGAATTTCTGCTACTACTATAACTGAAAATTCTTTCTAAATCAATAATAGCGATCTGGTCTATCATCATAAAGAGCTTTTGAAGGTTGGCAAATGGTGTAAGGCTATGAAATCTTCTAAGTGGGGCGATATTAAGAAGCTCCGCCCCGGAGATGAGTATGTAAGTGAACGAACTTTCAGATTTAATACGAGACCATACATTTTGGGTCTATGGGTCGGGGGTGAAAAACCGACTATATACCCAAAGCAAAAGAGCCCTTCCACTTCTGGACATAGATAATTCACAGATTTTTGTATGTGTTCTTTGGCGGCCAAGTTTGGGGCAATTGTCTATCCCCCTATAGGGGACATTCAAGGCGGACCCGTACGCACTGAGTGTACCATCATTTACAATATGGAATATCTAACTACAGAACCCACTATTATTTATCTAGCTACAGACTCCGAATGGGCCAGTGACGGATCGTGGTTATGTACAACTTTTTCTATATTACTAGTAATATAAGTGAGCACATCCGTGAAAGAGTGCTTTCTTATTGTTTGAATAATATAATAATATTCAAGTCTTCAAAGAAGAAATGAAAGACGATCTATGCCTATTAGGAAAAGTACTATCTGATGAATTGAAATTCAAAGAAGGGGGTCAATCTACTTCACTTTTATTCACCTAAGGACCTAGAATTCGCTTTGGGTTGGCAGTAAGGATTTGTATATGAAAAAGCGAATAGAGCAGAAGAGGAATTTGAAGGGTTTTTTTCATCTTTTGTTTTGGTTTTTTTTAAGGTAGCCAGTCAAAGGCTACTAAAACACCAGATACAAAAACTACCCATGCTAATGATAAAGGCAAGAAGACTTTCCAGCCAAGTCTCATTAATTGATCATAACGATATCGTGGAAATGCTGCACGAACCCAAATATATAAAAACAGAAAGCCTTCGGCCTTTATACTGAACCAAATCGAGCCCGGAATCCAATAAAGAATAGCAATATTCATGATGGGCAACCAACCACCCAAAAATAAAAGAGTACATAAACTACTCATTAAAATCATATTGGCATACTCCCCTAAAAAAAAAAGAGCAAAACCCATGGAAGAATATTCTACGTTATAGCCTGCAACTAACTCAGCTTCCGCTTCTGGTAAATCAAAAGGAGCACGATTCGTTTCCGCTAAACAAGAAAGAAAAAAAAGAATCAATAAAGGAAAAAGGGGAATACCAAACCATATCTGTTTTTGTGCTATGACGATTTCCGTGAAATTACAAGAACCTACGCAAATTAATACAGTAATTATAATAAGACCAATAGAAACTTCATAAGAAACCATTTGAGCAGCAGATCGTAGTGCTCCTAGAAAAGCATATTTGGAATTACTAGACCAACCTGCTGTTATAATACCATAGACACCTAAAGACGAAATAGCAAATATGTAAAGTATACCTACATTTAAATCTGACAGTACCATACCATAATCAAAAGGTATTACTGCCCAAGCAACTAAACTTAACATAAATGTAATGACTGGAGCCATTATAAAGATGAATAAATTAGCACTACTTGGTAGAATAGGCTCTTTTATCATTAATTTCAAACCATCTGCTAAAGGTTGTAATAACCCAAAAAATCCTACCACATTCGGACCTTTTCTACGCTGCATAGAAGCCATTACTTTACGTTCAGCTAGTACTAAAAAAGCAACTCCTAGTAAAAGTGGTATTATTATTCCAAGTATTTTGGCTAAAATGCCAATTATATACAATTTCATTTTGTTTGTTTTTTTTTTATATATTCTGTTGTCAACGCATACGCATGAAACAAAAAGAAAGGCCTCAACTGGTTATTCAAACATGATTTATCACACTCCCATACGAGTGTCCAACATGTACTATAAATAAAACAAGATGCTCGCTAAATCCCGTGAAACCCCACCCGGGTGGGTGGGTAATTGGTACATATCATGCATGACATTCAAAAAAAATGAAAGCTATGCACAATGATTTTTGATAAGTTTTGCTTCTAGTTTACCAAGAAAGGGCGTAATTGCAAAGTATAAGAAAAAACAAACTGATGCAATTTGTCCAATAGTTACATAGGGTGCTTCCACAGGTTGACATCCAATCCAGCCTAAAAGTAAACAATCTGCCACAAGTAACCAAAAAAGTTTTTGATGAATGGGTCTAAAAGTTGAACTTCGTACATATGAAGTGTTAATAAAAGGTAAAGCAAATAGTGAAACAAAGACAAGACCTATTGCAGCAACACCTCCTAATTTATTCGGTATACTACGAAGAATTGCATAAATAGGTAAAAAATACCATTCTGGCACTATGTGAGCTGGAGTTGACATAGGATTTGCAGGTATATAATTGTCAGGATGTCCCAATACGTTAGGTGCATAAAAAACAAAAATGGAAAAAAATATTGCAAAGGCTACCCAACCTACTAAATCTTTGACGTAAAAATAGGGATAAAAAGCTATTTTATCTACAGAAGAGTTTATGCCCAATGGATTATTGGAACCATATTGATGTAAAGCAGCAATATGAAGAATACTAGCACCTGCAATTATAAAAGGAAGTAAGTAATGAAGACTAAAAAAGCGATTGTTAACCTAAACCATCTCATTGCTGATATGGCTCGGCTTCCGAACCATACGTGAGACTTTCGCCTCATATGGCTCTTCTCAGAATCTTTGCGTCCTCGCTTTTTCTTTGAAATATGGCAATCTTTGTGCAATAGTTGTAGATTCTCTCCACTTCGTGCCTTAGAGATAGGCAGAATATGGTCCACTTCCATAACATCATCTAAACATCCTTCGGCCGGACCTTAAGGGCCCTTTGGTCTTCGGCCCTGGTACGATGGTTCTGTAACCTAAGACTCCAGTAAATTAGGTCACCATCGAATGGACTCTTGGTTCCACGGACCTTGACGTGTTTGCTACTCGAGATCCAACTCAATCGAATGAGATTGAACTCCTTTCGCACTCCCTTGGACATGTAAGAGTCATACAAAACCCAATTGTCTCGGTATTTCTTACCGTGAAAACGCCAAGTTTGATTCTCAGGGAAGTACTTATGCTTGATTCTTTGTCGACCCCAGGTAGGGTGTCTACGAAAGACCCATGCACGAAGTTGTTGAAATATCCTCCAATCCATACGGTGAAAGATTGCAGAGCATTCTGAAAACTGAAAGTACTTTCCCCAACCTAATATCAACGGAACCAAAGCACTGATGAGTCGGTGTACAGCGGAACCTTTGTGAGATTGTATTACCTCCCGAGTTTGCGAAAGAAGTGTTTCCTGTGATTTCTTGGACGGAGCAACTCTGACGAGCCCGTGGGAGCCTTTGCCAAGGTGGAGAACGTCATGTGCTAAGAAATGGAATCCTTCTCCCGTAGTGACTATGCGAGTTTTATCAGGATGGAGTTCCAGGCCCATGGGTTGGAGCCATTGTGATAGGAACCCTTGAGCGCCCTGAACAACTCTTCGAGCCTTGTGAAGAACAACGAAATCATCGGCGTATCTTACTAGGATAACTCGGCCTTCGGCCGCCTGTTGCTGAGCCCACTCATTCAAAGCATTCTCCATTCCGTGCAAAGCAATGTTGGCCAGTAAAGGCGATATAACACCACCTTGAGGCTCGCCAGAGTCACTGGGTTCTATAGATTTCGGGCGGTTGGCGAAACCAGTCATAATGTCTGCTTTCAACCAGGCCTTAATCTGATTCCTCATCACAGGATATGTGTCTAGCTTTTCCAAGAGGCACGAAGTGTTGATTCGATCAAAGCATTTCGCAATGTCGGCGTCAAGCACATATTTGGCTCTAATGGCGAGGCTCGCCAGAGCTTCCATGGCATCTTGACAACTACGTCCTGGCCTAAATCCATAAGAGTTAGGTTCAAAACGGGCTTCCCATTCGGGTTCTAGAACCATTTGAGCTAATGCCTGTTTAGCTCGATCCGCAACCACTTCGTGGTTGCCTAGAGGGCAACCGCCAGGCGCCGCCAGGCGGCCCGGTTTGGGGATCCAAGTCCGACGAATAGGTTGAGCTTTGCCATCGAACTTCAGTGTTCGAACTAATTCCATTCTCAGAGGTCCAGTAGTGATAAGGTTGTTATGGCGCTCTTGCGAGCGCCTGAGGCTCGAAGAGTTGTCCATAGTGACACGTCGAACGGCTAACAATCTCGCGTGTACACTTTGTGCCAGTCTTGTCTGAAGTGCACGCATCTTACCATAATTCTTTTCAAGCGAGGCCTTGTAAATCCTGGTCTGGAATCTGAAGACAAAACTCTCGACTTTTGGCCAAGGAATTTTGCCCCAGGAATCCGTTTGAACGTTTAAATACATTCTACTCATATTTCCATTCCTTTCCAGTATTACATAAATCCTAAGTCTCCAATTAAGCGTATCCCATTTATTTGGGCTTAGCTTTTTAGAGAATCCTCTTCCTATCCAACGTATAGCTTGGCTAGCCTACCTCGAGGCCACTCGCCAGAGTGGCGAGGCGCGTTAGCGGAATTTCCCTGTTTCGAAATCGGATATTATGAAAGCTTTAGACGCAAGATATACTCCGTGAGGTGGTTACATGGACGTAGATGATACATTCAGGATGCACCGTCACCGACCTCTCTTTCCATGTCCCTTGGGATGCTCACCGCCAAACCTCAAATTGACGGCCTTCGGCCTCGCTCAAATTTAGAGTCCCTAAGTGTGGTCAGTACTCATAACGTTCGGGTAGCGAAGCTTACACTTGTTCAATAGTTCGTCGTGGCTTTCTTCCCTGTACCTTTCCGCTCGAATTCAGAGAGTTGCCAGCTCTCTTTTAAAGGTGCAGGAGTCTACTGAGCATCGCAGCATAGGCAGGCCTTCGGCCTGCATCCGGTTTCAATTGTTGTCCACTGTGGCGTGGGCAACGACCATTTCACGTCCGTAGGCGTTTATAGGTCAACGGGTCACACTAAGGTTGCGTTATCCACTGAGAAGCCTCCCCATAACCAAGTTACTATGGTGTCTCCTACAACAGGTATTGCACTAGCTAAACTTGTAATTACAGTAGCTCCCCAAAAACTCATTTGTCCCCATGGCAACACATACCCAATAAAAGCTGTTACAATCATTAATAATAAAATGACCACTCCAAGACACCACACTAATTCTCGTGGACTGGCATAACTCCCATAATAAAGACCACGAAAAATATGAAGATAAACCACAATAAAGAATAGAGTGAAACTTTCACACCCAATAAATAACTAACCAGGTGATTACTCGAGTCCTCTCCGAACCGTACGAGATAGTCACCTATCATACGGCTCTCCAACTCAACTTACTTCAGATTTCTCTCTTTCATTAGGATAGAGATTTCTGGATATAGGCCCCTTTCTCCAGTCTCCTCCATGGGCTCCTAGATGTCAAACTAGCCCCGAAGGACGCTTTGCTTTAGCCCACTTCGTGTCCTTCGGCCTTATTCTGAAAGCTTTCAATCCAAAGATTCACAAGGCCAACGGCCCACCAGTCTGCACTTTGTCAGACACATACAATGTATCCAAGGCCACGAAGTGGGCGATGTTTGTGAATGTGTTGAGTATAGCCTGCTTTGGCTTATCAGACACTTAGATCCCTTCCCGTCTGCAATTACATTGCGCTTTCCTATTACTAGGTCTCTTTCGAGTAGGCAGGTACTACGGATCCTCTGCGATCCACCATTCTTAACATTCATTTTGGTGGACTTCACCGGTATTACCTAAAGGCTGTGTTGTTACGAGATGTCGTTTCGCCTCCTGTCCCCAATGAGTTGGGTAATCTGCCTCTTTCAATTCAATCCTAGGTGAGCATATCCACCACCCGGTAAGAGGCACCTCAGCGTACGATCGCGCGCTATAACTGGGGGTTGAGCAATTCCGAAAGATGCTTCGATTTACCATAACCAGGTTCATCTCGTAAAACAATAGTGAACTCGAACAAGCATCTTGGGTAGTTTGTGCTAGCGATATCCCCTCACTTGTCCTTTTCCGGCATGCTCTTGTCCTGCTATTCTCACGAATTCGCAGTAAGCCGAATGTCCAGAGTGCAGAATTGATTGCACAGGCTCTTCGAGCCTTTCGGTACTAAGCCTTTAACTTCAGGTAACCTAACGGTCGCCCACATACTTGCTCCATTGGCGTGCATATATCGAAGTAGCCAGCCTCCTTGAACATCTCTCATAATATGTTCTACACTGTAGAAAGCTAAATCTACATGAGGCGTATAATGCATTGCTAAAAAAATGCCTGTAATTATCTGGATTACCAAACAAATACCAGCAAGAGATCCAAAACCCCACCAATAGCTGAGATTGCTAGGACTTGGATAATCTACCAAATGATTGTTGAATGTAGAAAATATAGGTTGTTTAAGAATCGATAGTCGTCTTGCCATAAATTTGTTGTTTTTTTGATTTGTATGGTGTAGCAAATAGTTGAAAAATAGACAAAAACACAATTCTAAGCTAAGACATTGTAAGAGGCCCTTGGTCGGTCGCCTTATCTCGCCTATTGGAGTATAGCCAAGTGGAAAGGCATCGGTTTTTGATACCGACATGCAAAGGTTCGAATCCTTTTACTCCAGCGATTAATTCCAATTCAGTTTTTGTTTTGAAAGCTGACGTATTAAACTTCGGAAACCTCCAAAAGAAGCCAAAACAAAACCTATCCAAATACAAAAAATGAAAGGTAACTTCATTATGGTAGTATACCAACCAGTTTCAAAACTTCCAGTTCCTATCAAAGCATAGAGATCTGTGAAAAAGTTGGTATGTATAGCCACTTTAGTAGTACTGGTTTCTGGATTCGAAAAACAGAATCTTTTTTCTGGAAACATAACAAAGCTATCAACACTACGCGTCAAATCACTGAAAGTGATATTGCTTTGCAGGCGCTCGCAAGAGATCACTTTTTCAAAGTAATGATGCGCAGCCTTGGTGTCATGATTAGAAAGACATGCTATGTTTCCACAAATGGATTGAAAAGTAGGTCCATGTAATTGATCAATACTTCGTAAACAACACAACCTTCCGTTGCCTATATTTTGTTCAAAACCAAAGTGCATGATTTGAGTAATTTGTATCTTTTTTGTATTGGATAAGATAACACCTGTAATCAAAATACAAACTCCTCCATGTGACAAAATCATATTCATTGGTGCAGAAGGTTTGAACAAAAAGAAACTCAAAAAGAGAGAAAAACAAAGAGCACAGCAGAAAGACTCTAGATACGACAAATCTGCAATTAACTTGATGAAAATTACATGAATAATAAATAAAACACAAAAAAACACACTGTGATTGCTGTGCGCTTGCTGTGCACTTCTGTAATGTATATAAACTAAAACAAGTAGTAAACAAATAAAAAGAGGTATTATAGTACCATTAAAGAAAGGAGCACCAGTGGAAACTTCTCTTTGAGCTAATAGATGAAAAAGCACAGGTGCCGCGGTACCACAGAGAACAACCAAACAAATTATACAAAGGAGCGTTAGCTGTAGTTTGAGAATCTGTTCGATTTCAGATAGGTGATCGTAGGCGCCAGTCGTTCTATTCTTTTTGAAAAGAACCAAAGATAGGCTTGCCAATAAAAAAAAACTTAATAAAAAGATTCCTCGTTGCGAATCTGTGGCAAAGCTATGAACAGATGCAAGTAATCCCGAACGAACAAAAAAAGTACCTAAAATACTTAATAAAAAAGTCACAATGTTTAGAAAGAAGGTCCAAGAATTCAACCGAAATGAAATGACTGAATGAATACAAGCTGTAGCTAATACCCAAGGCATCAAAGATGCATTTTCTACGGGATCCCAAAACCACCAACCGCCCCAACCTAGCTCATGATAAGCCCACCAACTTCCCAGTAGTATTCCTACAGTTAAAAAACACCAGCACGTTAAAATCCAAATTCGTATCAGTTTCCAATAGGCACTTCCAAGAGGTCGCCTTATGGTGCCAAGCACAGAACGTAAGATCACTGCCTTTCTTTTTCCACAGTGATCTTTCAGCTTCCCACTTTCATTGATTTCACGCGCAGTGTGTTTTTTTTGAGTAAAGCCGGATACACATAAACAAAAACCAATAGTACTGGCAACGTATCCTGCATAAATACAAGGAGGATGTATAGCCAATACGGGGTCTTGTAGTACAGGGTTGAATTCTTTTCCCGAATCAGTGCTTAAAAATGAAATTCGAAGAAAAGGATTGGAGGTTAAACATAAAAAAAGAGAGAAAAATAAAGCAATCCATTTGTGAATCATAAGAGGGGCACCAGTCAAGGCAACGAAGTTGCGAGTTCGAAAACAAAATAAAAAACCATAAAGACTCAGGATCCAACACCATAATAAGAGACTACCTTCATGATTCGACCAAGTTCCAGAAACTTTATAAAACAATGGTAATTGATTATTTGAATTTGTAAAAACGCTATAAATAGAGAAATCAGAAGAAACATAACAAAACAAAAAGCTAAAAAAACAGATGGTTAAAAGGAGAAAGTAAAGTGAAAAAAAAAAGAAGATATTCTTTTTTTTGTAGGCTAATGCAACAAAAATGCTAAGAATGAAAAAATAATGACCTATTTCAACATACATACATGTTTGTCCATTTTTAGTACATTTCAAAAATTTCGCGTGCTGAAGTTCATCAATCAATAATGACTCAACCGGTTTTTGATTGAATAACTATAAAAAGATAGGATAAACTGTCGTGTTTCTATCAGAAGAAAAATCAAAGTTAACAACAAAAAGCTAGTAAACATCAGAAAGATGGGTATCAGCATAGAAACATGTATTGATGTACCAAATTGGCTAATACTAGAAGGTTGATGCAAAGTGTTCCACCAATTTACAGAGAATTTCATTATTGGTATATTTATGAGACCTATACAAACAAAAAGAGAAGCTACATCTGCAGAAAAGAATAGAAAACGTAGTGCACCTAAATAGATAAATAGCAGTATTAATACGGAAGTGTTTCGAGCATCCCAAACCCAAAAGGTTCCCCACATAGGTTTTCCCCAAAAACTTCCAGTAACTAGAGTGAAGAAGGTGAACAAAGCGCCTATTTTGGCACTAATCTTTGAAAATAAGTGAAAAATGGGATGTCTAGTAACAAGAAAGAACACACTACTAATAGCCATTCCAATATAAATAAGTAAACTCATCCAAGCTGCAGGCACATGTACATAGATGATACGATAATTTTCACCTTGTTGAAAATCAGATGGTACTACCCAAGTGGCTAAGTAAATAGCCATTACTGTCAAGAATAAGCAAATGGAAATTAGAAATGATGTACATCTTCTTGAGTATAACATAAAAGAATAAGGTCGTAGTAATTCAAGATAAATGTTGATATGTGTTATCATAAGATTTATTGACTTATTAGGTTTCGTAAAGTAATTGATACAAGAATAGGATAGCAAAAAAAAAACAAGAGTAGATATCCCATGAACAAAGTCATAGCTTCGCCCTCAGTTTGATATGAAGTACAAAAAAGAATTAAAGGTAATAAAGTAGGCAATGTGGTAAAAAAGAAGAAACTAGTTTTTCGAGAGTCTGTAGATCTCAATCCAAGAGTCAAACAAGAATGAATACCACATATAAGAGTAAAAACTAGACTTCCTACTACTATAGTCAAACAATTTACTGTTGAATATTGAAAATGATATAGCAATTGTAAAACAGGAAAACTCAACAGAATAGCCATGATTTTGAGTAACCAGTGACTTAGTAATTGTGAAATGAAAATCTTTTGTAAACGAGTGGATGGTCCACTTAAACAATACAATTCGAGTGTACCATCTTCAAAATCATTTTTAAACAAACGGTCCATATTGGGAAGAAATGAGAATAAAATACACATCCAAATTAATCCTAAATGAAAATGAAATAATAAATTTGTAGAAAAGCCTATCAGCAAAGGAGTGACTGCGATGTACAACAAAAACAACAAAAATGCTGTAACAACTGTATGAAAATTAAGTACAATCTCTTTCCAAACTAATTTGAAGAAAAGTATCATATTATACGAGAGTCATTTACTATTTGAGTAATTAAATGACAAAAAAGATATATAAACTCTAAAGAATCATCATTCACAGGGATGGGATAATGAATTCTTTGTTGTAATTTGCTTGGAATATCTGAATCTATCAAACACACAATCGGTATATGTAATTGACTAGCTTCAAGTATGGCCATGGAATTCTGATTTGCATTCATTATCACCAAGCAGTCTGGAATATCGTTTGTAACAATTCCTTCAAAGCATTTTTTCATTTTTTTATAACGCGGCACCTTGCGAATATGTTGTGCTGTATCTAAAGCTTTGAGTGATAAGTTTTCAAAGTGTTTAAAATGCGCTTGTACATGAAAAATGTGCTTCCAATTGGTTAAAAAACCTCCAATCCATTTATGATTTATATAACTTTGACATGTTTCTTTTGCCATTTTCTTAATTATTTGATTGTTTTGTGGATTAGTATTTACAAATAATATATGACCATTTGAACGAATTATATACTCAATTAAATTACAAGCTCTTCGTAAATAAAGAAGTGTTCTTTCTAAATCAATAATAGCGATTTCATTTCGTAATCCGTACAGATATGGCTGAAAGTCTGAAGTAGGTGTACGATTACCAAAATGTGCCTTTGTACTTAGTAATCTTTGAATTACCTTTTCTGAATTGAACATAGTTTGATTTTGTTTTTGTTTAGGTAGCTCAGTTGGTTAGAGCAAAGGACTGAAAATCCTTGTGTCAGTGGTTCGAATCCACTTCTAAACAGGCAACATCAATCTCTTGACAAAGAAACTCAGGCAACGAAGTTGGTCAACTTGGAACCCGAGTAGGCTAAGGACGGATTCGAACCATCATTCGTGGATTTGCAGTCCAATACATTACCTTTATGTTACTTAGCCTTTGAAACATGAAAAAAGAAAGGTGCGAAGCAATGAGTTTTTTTTCACTTTTTCAAAAATCAAATTCGTGTTTGACTCATCTACGTGGGAGTGTTTTACAATGTTCAGTGGAACAAATACAAGATAACATGGTGGTGGTTGAAACAGGGCTGAAAACTCGATTCATTTGTTTGAAACATGAACTGGAAGAAAAAAGGAAAATTGGAGATGAATTCAATTTTGGAGTAGAAAATGTAGAAGTGTTTGGTGAACCAAAAATTCTTTTGCCTAAACAAATAAAAAGGATATGCAAAAAGAAACTAGTTTGGACTGAATTAACACAAATATGGCGAAGTGACAATAATCGCGTAAAAGGTTTTTTTTTGAATTCAGTAAATGGAGGCTACGCTGTAGCAATTGCAGGTCATATAGCTTTTCTTCCTAAGAGTCTTCGAAAAAGCCGAAAAGTTTTTCATAGTCAATTGAGAATGTTCTCAATCTTAAAAATGAATCCAAAAATTTTGAATATCGTAGTCAAAGAAATTGGCGAACAATCACGAAAAAAAACAACAAAAAAGTACAAAAAAAAATGCCTCAATTAGATCAATTTACATATTTCACGCAATTCCTTTGGTTATGTGTATTTTATTTGAGTTTTTATGTGTTATTATGTAATGATGGATTACCGAAAATAAGTCGAATTCTCAAATTACGAAAACAATTCAAAACTCAAAAATTGAGTAGTGATTTAGCTAAATACGATGCGGACCCTGTTTTTGCCGATGTGGTTATTAAAGAATGTTTAAACACAAGTATAGTTTATTTGTGTTCAAGTGTGTCTGGAGCATCAAAATGGTGTGATGGAATGATAAATAGTTTGAATGCTAATCAATTGCAATCTATGAATCAAAATTACGTACGTTCAATGGGAGAAATGAGTGTATCCCAAGTGATCAAAAGAAAGGCACTAGAGAACAACACTCCATCACTTGTTTTTCGAAGTGATCGCTTCGCGCGTTTTCAGAAATTGCAACAACCCAAGATTTATGTTTTACGCGAGCAACGCAGGCTTTTAGAGTCTGGACAAAGAAGAAAGAAAAATCAGAATGCGTGAATTCGTTCTATTTGGCATTTTACTATTCAGTGTGCTAAGTTCAAAACAAATTTTACTTTATAATGAAGAAATTATAGTAGCTTTTAGTTTTGTGGGTTTTGTTTTATTTAGTCAAAAAACTTTTGGCGAAACTTTCAAGGCTACTTTTGAAGCAAGAAGCGAATCTGTTGTTTCGGAATTACAACAACTCATGAGTTCTCAAGAGGCTCTGCTGTCAGAGTTCTTGAAACAACATGAATTACGTAGTATTAGTTTGCGTTCAAGTACGCAAATGATTGGAGAATCATGTATAAATGATATGATTACACGCTGCGCACCAAATTGCAAACAAACCGTGCAAGCAGTTTTATGTCAACAAATGGAACAAAAGTTCAAAACACTGTTGACTTTTCAAGTCAATTCTCCCATTCATTTACAGGCCTCGCTAGAGGCTTGTTTTCGCGAAACTGTTTGTGACGAATTTCGCTTTTCAAAACTGCGAAAACATCAGTCAAAACTAGTTCAACAAAGCATTTTCTTACTGAAAGATGGGGAATGCCTGATATGACAAATTTTGCACAGAGATGGCTGTTTTCCACAAACCACAAGGATATAGGTACTTTATATCTAATCTTTGGTGCAATTGCTGGAGTAATGGGCACATGCTTCTCTGTACTAATTCGCATGGAATTAGCACAGCCAGGAAATCAAATTCTTGGTGGAAATCATCAACTTTATAATGTGTTAATAACAGCTCACGCTTTCTTAATGATCTGTGCGCCGCTGTGCTAGATGTTTGCAACCACACCACTGCAACAATGTGGTGAATACCTAGGACTTACCATAAACACTGGTACCGATAGCTTGTCCTACGGTAAATGTTCTCAAAGGCTCGAAGAGCGCATTCGTAGATAAAGCGGCTCGAAGAGTTGAAGAGGAGTCGCACTCCGTGCCTATAATGCCAGAAATCTAAGATCAATTTCTGACAAGTTGCTTATAGACTATGTTTAGATGGTTGCACTTCGTGCCTAAAGAGAACCCAAAGGCAAACATGAAAAGAACTGCGGGAAAATCAATCTTCGGGATTGGTTTCGGAGCTCCCATAGTAGTCTCCTGCCTCGGGTGCGTCAACCACCATGCAAAAAACGAAATGAAGGGGAGCAAAGTATCTGGGTTCCAAATTCTCGTTTTGTCGCAGATGCGACCATGAAAAGTGCATGAAAGGAATCGAACGTTTGGAGGCCATCAAGGCTCGAAGAGCGCATTCGTAGATAAAGCGGCTGACTCTCTTTGCAACGAATGTAGCTTCTATATATAAAATCAAACTCCCATTGTAAGCGCTTCGCGCCTTATCTTAGAATATCGGGTTGCAAGGCGCGAAGCGAAATTCACTTCAGGGCGCAGCATGCATTTTCAAAATAACAATTTGTATAGAGTCTTCTTTCAAAAACAAGTATACCAATCTATACTCAAAAACTCTTTCCAAAATGAAGTTAAAATACACAAAATCATTCAACTTATGAAAACTCAACATTGGTCAGCGCTGAGTTTGGAAGAAAGATACATCATTAGCCAAGTCATTGAAATGATTGTGGATGCTATCTATGAATTGCCCTCTTCCAGAGCTGGGCCTCATAAAGCATTGCGCAAAGTACGAAATTGGAAAAACACAAAATGGTTAGTGAAGGGCGAAGCTCAGTGTATAAGCGGCGCCTTGTTATCACGAATTAAAGATCAAAAGTTTTTGGACTTAATAGCATTTTTAATCAAACGAGATGCCAAAATGTTAAGTAAAATTATTCTGCCTGAATTAGACATTCAATTAAATGAGGTATGCAAAGCTTCTCAAAACAAAATACAGACTTTGATTCAAGCGCGTAAAACAGAAAGGTTATCGTACTTTTGTAGTGATTTCATAATTGAACAAGTCCGAGTCTATTATGTTCGATATGATAAACATTGGATTCTCGGTGTGAATGGACCTTATTGTTTGGCCAAAGAGATTTGTAACTTGGTACATGATATTTGTATTAATTTGAGAATATCCTCGAAGATAGAGCTTGGCGATAAAGTGAAATTCTTGTCTACACTTATCAGTCTTGGAAAAACCAATATTACAATGGAAGCACCTATCTCTGATATAATCAAAAACCTGAGTAGATCTGGATTTTGTGATCAAGCGGGTAAACCACATGCAAAATTGTCCTGGGTGAACTTGGATATTGCAAAGATTCTTCAAAAATTTAATCAGATTGGTGTTTGTAATTATTCTAGTTTTGTACACAATCGTACCAAGCTGCGTCGTATTCAATATATCATACAATATTCCGCCATGGCCACACTAGGTCGAAAACTCAAATTGAATAGTGCTGCTAAGGTTTTCAAACGTTTTTCTTTTTGTAATGGAAAGTGGCACCGAAGAAAAAGCAAAAGGCGCGAAAAGAAGCGCGGTATTATGCAATAGGCCTTGTAAGATTTACTTGGAGAGCCGTATGCAATGAAAGTTGCACGTACGGTTCGGAGGAGAGAAACGCTTTTCAGCGCGCATTTCGAATTGCTTTTGTTAATTACCACAAAGTCTATTTCAGGAGTGCTTACATCTTATCCTACTCTTTATGGTAATGCCTGCTCTTATAGGTGGGTTTGGAAACTGGTTTGTTCCTATTTTCATTGGAGCGCCTGATATGGCCTTTCCACGATTAAACAATATCAGTTTTTGGTGTGCGCCGTTGTGGATATTCATGGGGTGTAGTGCAGAATTCCCTAATACAACTCAAAGGGCCGAAGGCCGTCAAATTGAGGTTTGGCGGGAAATAGGGCCGAAGGCCGTCAAATTGAGGTTTGGCGGGAATCTGATCAGTACCGGAATTGATGTGATATTCCGTAAATCGAGTAACTCACCGGAAGTCGAAATGACTAAGGGAACAGAGCATGTTACTAAAACAGAGAACGGGCCTCGCAACAAGGCTTATGATACTCTGTTAGATAAGTCTTTCATGGTTCAACCATATAGTGTCGATGGGGCCGCACTTAACCCTTTTGAGCGTTGCGCAAGCATCAATATAACCGATTCTCTTGGGCCCGACCAAAGTCCAAGAGATACATCATCAGTTACGTCACTGTCGCAGACAGAGAACACGGAACCTAACAAAGACATAATCCATGGAAAATCAACTACGGGATTTCCTAAGGGAGGCAACTCCTATGGAGACGGAGTCCCAATAGTAGGATCTAGGCGTATAGCAAGGCCTGGATGCAAAGTGGGACAGCGTAACTATTCGACAGGACCTGATGCTGCGAAGAGCGGTACAGTCATTCTTTCGAAGTTAGTAAAACTTAATAATGGTAAGTTTACCGGACTTTACAAAAGATTAGCCACCATGATTCTACAAGCCTATAACAAAATTAAGTCTAACCCAGGGACCCCAGGGGTAGACCAAGCCACACTGGATGGGTTTTCCCAAGAGTACGTCAATGAGCTGGTAAGATCCTTAAGAGAAGAAACATTTGATTTCAAGCCAGTCAGAAGAGTCTTCATTCCAAAGAGTAATGGGAAGGTACGCCCATTAGGAGTACCGTCTCCGAGAGACAAAATAGTTCAAGAGGGTATGAGAGCCTTGCTGGAGAGTATCTTCGAACCCTTCTTTCTAGATACCAACCACGGATTTAGACCCAATAGAAGCTGCCACTCAGCTTTGAAACAAACTACGACCTGGAACGGATATACCTGGTGTATCGAAGGGCCGAAGGCTAAGGGATTCTTCGTGGACCACCACATACTGGAAAAGCTACTGAAAAGACGAATCGAGGATCAACAATTCATTGATCTATATTGGAAATTAGTAAGAGCAGGATACGTTGAGAAAAATGTATCCTTTGACTCAACCTTAGGAGTCCCACAGGGGGGCATTGTTTCCCCCATCTTGTCGAACATATACTTACATGAGTTGGATTTGTTTGTGGAGAAACTGAAAGCCCAATATACAAACAAAGGGCCGAAGGCCGTCAATTTGAGGTTTGGCGGGAAACTGGTATCCAAAGTGAATCCTAAGATGGTTAACTTTAGCAAAGAGCTAAGAGAGCTTAATTCACTGTATCAACAATCGGGAGACAAAGAGGTGTTGAGAACGATCAGGGAACTTAGAATGGAAAGGAACAAGATCCCATCAAGGCGCGAAGCGACGGGAATAAGCATAAGTTACGTCAGATATGCGGACGACTGGATTATCGGAATAATTGGGGACAAAGGGGTAGCCGCGCTAATCAAGGAGGAGATTGCCAATTTCCTACAGTCAGAGCTAAAGATAACCTTGAGCCCGGACAAAACTAAGATTTGCCATTTTAGCGATGATTACATTAAGTTTCTAGGAGTCTATTTGAACATACCGAGACCTTCTCAGAGTAAGGTGGTACTCAGAAAGAGCGTAAGTGGGGTAACACGGGTAAACCATGTCAGAATGAACTACCTTTTACCCAAGGATGAAATAGTAGATAGGCTGGCCAAAGCTGGGTTTCTGAAGGAGTATGTACCGGGAGGACCTATAAAAGTGAACGCCATTACTAAGTGGATATTCCTGGACCATAGGTCTATTATCATCAAATATAACTCCATAATAAGGGGGTTACTCAACTACTACTCCTTTGTAGACAACTACTATGACTTTCACTTGATAATCAACTTCATTCTAAGGCACTCGTGTGCCAAGACGCTTGCTAGGAAGTTCAGGTTAGGATCGAGAGCGGGAGCGTTCAAAAAATATGGGGGGAGACTTATGACTAAGGACGCCAAACCTATTGGATTGAACGGGCTCGATTCCTACGCTAAGACGAAGAAGTTCAAGGTGAATCTCAACTACTCGGATCCGATGCAGGTTCTCAATTGGAAACTTGAAACTCATGTAAACCAGTGGGATCCGGATATGTGGAAGTGAAGATAAAATTGAAATGCATCATGTGAAACACCTAAGAAAGGCGCGAAGCGCCTAAACAGACAGGGCCGAAGGCCGAAGCTGATGTCGGACCTAAACAGAAAACAGATACCGGTGTGCAAATCATGTCATCTCAAAATCCACGGCCTACAATGGCCTTAAAAAGGCCTTAAGGAGCGAAGCTTGAAGGACTTCGTACTTCGTACCTGCAAAGGCGCGAAGCGAAATAGGCAGTGGAAGTAGGCGCTTCGCGAGAAAGTAAAGTCTAATACTACTAGTTACGTGGAGAGCCGTATGCGGGGAAACTTGCACGTACGGTTCAGTGGGAGGTTCCTTGTTCCCCAAGAAAAGAAAGAGGGGCAGGGTATCGACCCAACTATTACCACCATCATTATTACTTCTTCTAAGTTCAGCTTTAGTGGAAGTAGGTGCTGGTACCGGGTGGACGGTCTACCCACCTTTAAGCGGTATAACCAGTCATTCTGGAGGAGCTGTGGATTTAGCTATTTTTAGTCTTCATTTATCGGGTGTTTCCTCAATATTAGGTGCTATCAATTTCATTACGACTATTTTTAACATGCGTGGCCCAGGAATGACCATGCATAGATTACCTCTATTTGTTTGGTCTGTGCTAATTACAGCATTTCTGCTTTTATTGTCACTTCCAGTATTAGCAGGTGCTATTACTATGCTATTAACTGATAGAAATTTTAATACCACTTTTTTTGATCCTGCAGGAGGAGGAGATCCTGTTTTATTTCAACATCTGTTTTGGTTCTTTGGTCGGGATGGCCACCTTAGAGAGTGATCTCTAAAGAAAAACGTTGCCGTTTGCTGGAACAACTACACGCTTATTCGTACTTGGTTTTTAAGTGCTCCAAGAGCCCGAACCAGTGAAAATTGTATAAGCAATGTTCGATCAGCAGGAAACTTGAAAAAAGAGAAAAAAAAAGCTATGATCAGAAAAGAATATCAAGGATCCTCAGAGACTTTACGCAACGCATCTCACTTGTTTAATGAGACGGAAAGCCGCAAGCCTCACTTTGCGTCTACTTTAAATAATTCAAGTATTTCTGTATTGGAAGATGATCTTTTTCACAATTGGCTTGCTGGATTGATCGATGCTGATGGAGGCTTTTACGTATCCAAGGCTGGGTATGTCAGTTGTGAAATCACTATGCATACTAGCGAGGTTCAAACTCTCTACTATATCAAGGAAAAATGTGGTGGCAAGGTACATCCACGAACGCAAAGTAAGAGCTTTCGTTGGCGATTACATAATCGAGCAAACTTGGAAAACTTATGTAAGGCCCTCAACGGGAAGCTTCGAACTTTCAGTAAGCTAGAGCAATGGAAAAAAGTATGCGAAGCTTTGCGTATTGAGTTAATCCCATGCACTTCGGGCCTCACAGCGGATAATGCTTGGTTGTCTGGCTTTTTTTGTGGAGATGGCCATTTTCACATCAATTCAGTCAATTTTCAACCAAGTCTTGGTATCGGACAAAGAGATTCCCAGATCTTGAGAGAAATTAGCTCTATATGGGGCGGTTCAGTCTACTATGAGAAGAGCTGGGATGGTTGGATTTGGTGGGTTGGCCGTATGGCGCAGTTAAAGCTTATCACCACATATTTTAATATTTACCCACTACACAATCCTTCTAAAATAGCAAGACTCAAAGGATTCGAAAGATACTTAAGGTATCTGGAGAGAGAAGATCATCTAAAACCGGCTCTTCAAAGCCGATTACGAAAATACATTCGTTTTTTTCAATCAAGAGATGAAGATAAAGTCCAAAAAGCATCCTGAGGTTTATATTTTAATTCTTCCTGGATTTGGTATTATCAGTCATGTGGTTTCTACTTTTTCCAGAAAGCCTGTCTTTGGCTATTTGGGCATGGTTTATGCTATGATAAGTATTGGAGTTCTTGGATTTATTGTGTGGGCTCAAGTTGAGGGCCCCTTTTTTGGTGACAAAAAAGTTCACAACTTCGCTGTATGCTGGAAAGGCCTTAGAGCGCAGAGTCCATTCGAGGAAAAATCTCTGCGATTGGTCAATCAGCCGGGAACCGTAACTCATATCTCGCCTTACTTAGGCATACACGGATATTCGGGATCCTCAGAGACCAGACGCGAAGTCATTGTGTTAGACTCAAGTAAACTTGATAAAATTTCCGATGAACTTATGTGGTTTATTGGATTTGCAGAAGGAGATGGATGTTTTCATACTGATGGTAAAAGACATTGGTTTATATTGACACAAGCAGAAGCTCGTATCTTATTTCAAATTCGCAGTATGCTTCGCTATGGTAAAGTCCAATCTACAGCAAAAGGATATTTTCGATTTGAGATTGCTAATCGAGAAGGTATTAAACAACTTATTCGAATATTCAACGGGCGTTTAGTTTGTCGTGCTCGAAGAAATCAGTTTTCAAAGTGGATTTCCGTTTGGAATAAATGTTATCCACAGGAGTCAATTTGTGAACTGCACTCTTCAGCTGAACCAAGTCTATCAGATGCTTGGATTTCTGGCTTTATTGATGCTGAAGGCGGTTTTTCTATTTCAATAACTTCACGCCTTTCTGAGAAGCTTCGAGAAACTGTAGCAACTGTCGCACCAACTGTGTTACATAATAGAGTACGACCAAGAGTTTTTTGTGATCAAAAAGGTGAAAAAATAGTATTGGAAGCTATAGCTAAAGCATTTAATGCTGGACGTGTTTCTTCTCGTACTAACCAAGAACATTTTAGATGGATGGTCGATACTTGGGTACATATACCTAAAATCCTTTCTTATTTTAATCGCTATCCTTTGCGAACTCGTAAACATTTAGTTTATTTACGTTGGCGGAAAATACATCGTATGGTATTGCGAAAAGAACATCTTACTGAGCATGGTTTGCAAAGTATTCGTCAACTTTCTAGTCGTTTACAAAAAGCTTACTTGTCTACACACAATGAATGATAGAGTCCGTCCCTCTTTGAAAGAAGGGGAATAATACGCATCACATGTTTACAGTAGGGTTAGACGTTGATACACGCGCATACTTTACTGCTGCTACTATGATTATAGCGGTGCCAACTGGAATCAAGATATTTAGTTGGATCGCAACTATGTGGGGAGGTTCAATACAATTAAAAACACCTATGTTATTCGCTGTAGGATTCATCTTCTTGTTTACCATAGGAGGACTTACTGGAATTGTATTAGCTAATTCTGGTCTTGACATTGCTTTACACGATAAAACACACTATGAAAGAGTACATCAAACAATTTTGGGTAGGTCTAATGGATGGTGATGGCAGTATTCAAGTAAATCACTGGAAACACCGTATTTTACAGTTTCGTTTGGTGATCAAATTGCGATACACAGAAGCTAACGCGGAGATGCTTAAAACCATTGCTAACACAATAGGAGGACGGGTTGCCATTTCAGGTTCTTTTGTATTATGGGTGGAAAATAGACTTAGTCGAATTCACTCCCTGTTAATAATTTTTAAGCATTATCCACCTCTCACCTCTAGACTGCAATGTCAATTATATTTTATGATTTTGTGCTTTCATAACGATTTTAATTGGTATATTACTCACCGTAATCTGAAGTATCAAACTCAATCTGAAAAGGTCACGAAGTCGAGCGAAGCTGAAAAACGACCGCTAGGCTTAAAAAAGCGTTCGAGCCTTCATGGGCGAATTCGCCACTTCGTGCCTTATTTCAATGCTTGGTTATCTGGCTTTATTGAAGCCGAAGGTTGTTTTTGTATAAGATTAAGTGGTTATCATTCGTTTTCGATTAGTCAAAACCATGATAAATATTTACTTGTTGCCATTAAGCAATACTTCCAGATTGAGAGTCAGATACGAGTAGTTAATAAGCGGGCATCCGTCGCACCTTTATCACGCTTTTATGTTTTAGAGACTTATCGTACATCCACTCTCACACAAATCATAACACATTGCAATACTTACCCTTTATTAGGACAAAAGAATGTATTTTTTCAACAATTTAAGAGTGCCTTTAAACACATTGAATAAGTGTCGTGTGGTCATACCACTGTGGAATCAATCTGATTCCGGTAACATGTTGAAAAGTGTTGCTAACGGTGAAACCTTATTGTGCCAATTAAGCACTGGCATTCTCAACGACAATAAGGCAATACCGTGGAAACCAAAGCTATTGATGATGATAGTGAGTAGCTATTGATGTCGATAGTGAGTAGGATCCGTAGAGACTATACGTGGTAATCGAAAGGATATTCAGTTATCTCAGTAGATAATATATAGTCCGATCCTTACTGTAAAGTAAGTATCAATGACTTATTATGTGGTAGCTCATTTTCATTACGTACTTTCTATGGGAGCCGTATTCGCTCTATTTGCAGGATTCTACTATTGGATAGGCAAAATCTCTGGACTTCAATATCCAGAAACCTTAGGTCAAATTCATTTTTGGATTACTTTCTTTGGTGTGAATTTGACTTTCTTTCCTATGCATTTCTTAGGTCTTGCGGGCATGCCACGCCGCATTCCGGATTATCCAGACGCTTATGCCGGATGGAATGCACTGAGTAGTTTTGGCTCTTATGTTTCTGTTGTAGGAATTTTCGTTTTTTTTTTGGTTGTTTATCTAACTTTAACCAGTGAAGTGCGCGCTCTTCAAGCGCCTTGGGCAGTTGAGCAAAATTCAACTACACTTGAATGGATGGTACAAAGTCCTCCAGCTTTTCATACCTTTGAAGAACTTCCAGCCATCAAAGAAACATCATAACAACTCAGAAACATCAGAATCATAAACATCAGAACTTTTGTTTTGTTGCTTTGTTTTGTTAACAAAGTTTTCTTGCTTTGAAACCAAGCAAAGTAGTCCGTTATTTCGAAATTGCCCCCCTTTTGGGGGGCAATGGATCACAATGAAAATCTCTAACTTTTGGAACGGATGCACGTATACGTGAGGCTCTTATTTTGAGTGCCAAAAAGAAAATGGCGATTTCTAGCCCACGCAGTCCGGGGATGCACGTTGCGCATAGATATAAAGAAAAAATGATTAGAGTCTCCATCAGAGAAAGCGGTACTTAACCAGCAGCTATGCTGGGGCTTGCCTACCTAAACTTCGTTGCCTCTGTGAATGTCGGCCGCCTTATTCTGAGACACAGAACAGAAGGCCACATTGATTCATCCACTTAGTGGATAAAAGATGACACCAAAACAAAAAAACAAATACATATTTTATTATTATTAAAACAAAGACTCTCAAAAAAAGAAAAATACAATTTCGTGTTACTTCATGGTGAATATAGTCTGCTAGAATTTCCTCTATTCCTACATGCATATGCCAAAAAAGTAGGATATTTAACAAGATCAAAGTGGAAACATTTGCTAAAAGTATAGTTGGAATTAAAAAAGCAGCAGTAATCCGTTGAAGAAGCCAATGTGCCAATGTTTCTCTATTAGCTTTCATTCGTTTACACCTTTTTTTACGACAAAGAGAATCTCAAGATATTCAATGTAACTAGACAAGCTGCAAAAAATAACATAATAGTTCCGGAAGTGTACACTTTTGATAAATCTAAGCTGTGCCCTAAATCCCACAATAAATGTCGAATTCCGTTGCTCATATGATAGCATAGTGCTAAGAAAGCTAAATTGAAGAAACTGAAGATTAACCAATGAAAATAACAAATGAAGTAAAAAACAAACAAATAAAAGTGATAAAAAGTCAGACTAAGTTCACAAATTTTGAAAAATAGAATACTAAATAAAACAGTAGTAGCTAAAAAAGCACCACAAATTCTATGAAAAATAGAGAAAGTAGAAGTGAATTGTGGCTTATAAATAGTAATATGAGGTGATAATGGTCGATTGATTTTCATGTCAATTTACTCTGATTTTGACTCAAGGTGACAGGATTCGAACCTATGACCCTCTGTACCCAAAACAGATGCGCTACCAGACTGCGCTACACCTTGTTATGTGAAAATAAGAGATTGGTAATTCAACGCATTAGCTGCGCCCTTCCACTAAGATTGGATTGACTGGAACTGGTAAACAATCTCATTGTTGTAGGTTCAAATCCTACATTCCAGAAATTAAGCCATAATC